TATATATTTGTTCTGCTTTTTTTTTCCCCCAATGAGCCTTTAGGGCTCTACTCCCAAAGCAATTGTAAAGGCTAAAATCTTTGTCAGTTCTTTTACGCTTATGCTTTTGGTGGCAAGTGGTGAAGGGCTCGAACGTACGAATCGTTCGGCCCTAAGGTGCCAAAAAATCTAGATTTTTTGGGCGCAGCCCTATTCGCAAAGCCAATAGGGTGCAGCCAAAATATATTTTTTTTCCCAAAAAATCTCAGCACCAAAAAATTAAAAGACAAATAAGATTAAAAACGCCATCATTAGGGCAAACAAAGCAATAGCTTCTGTTAAAGCGAAACCTAAAATGGCATAACCAAATAATTGCTTAGCCAATGATGGATTTCGCGCAACAGAATGAGGTTGGATAGGGGGTTTATTTTCATATCGCCCTTCACAGCAATAAGAAGGTACCCATGATGCGCGACTCCCCCCCCCTGATAGAACCGTACGTGATAGTTACCCATCATACGGCTCCTCTTTTTTCATATCTTACGTGATTTCTTTATTTTTTTCTTTCTATAAAATATTTGCGACCTGAAGACTCACGTACGCTTGGCGAGTGTAGCCAGAGAATAACGCGGCAGCAAGGGCGCAACATATATATTGCTGCGCCCCTTCTTAGACTTTTTTAGTTTAATGAGCTTTTAGTCCGGGCAGCATTGCTTTGTTCTCGTAATGAGCCTGTGTCTTTGCTTTCGATATAGCGATAGCTTTTTTATACTTTGGATTCGGGGTTCTTGTTCAGGTAAATATTGCAAAGTATTAGTGATATGGCACAACCTTGTGGGGCTTCCGCTTCAGGCGGGGGTTCCTACTGAGTTAACAAAAAAAAAGGTATACCTGCTGTGGCCTTTGCCTCGAAATAAACCGGATTTCTTCCAAGGGAATGAAGACTAATACGGTGCCGGTCGATTGTGTCATAACACTTTCTAATGTAAATTCCAGTAACCACGAGATTGCCGCCCAAGTTCTTTTCGATTTCCTTGAGTGTCGTAACCCCCGTGCGAGACGCAATACATTTAAGGAATTGCGGCCTTCGAGAGTAATATGTATTGCCTTCGGTACAATATGATCTTTCGGGTTCCCTATGGGTTTTCTAACACGCAGCCGAAAAGAAAAAAAAATTTAAATTTTTTACGGACTCTCTTAGGCTTTCTGGAACAATTCTAGGCTAATACCTTCCAGTGTTTTCATTGTTGGGTCCCATCCCCTTATCTGAGTTAGATTTCAGCTTATCTTAAGCTGCTATGAGTACGTTTAAGTTCGATATTATCTCCGTCAGGTTCTCATATTTACTTTCTATTAGGTTCACGCGTAAGATTGAATAATTTTACCGGGCAAGCAGCACAAAAAATATATTTTTTTTCGCTTTTTCCTGGTAAAAAGCCAGAACTACATTCCTCGCCAGAGAAAAAATATAGACCTGTGGCCTTTTCTGTGGTAGGTTTTCTATTCATCCCCGAATGTATATCTCTGTCACCAGGATTACCATCCTTGTAGCTGTCATCTTTGTCGACCCGCCCAGCCTGTTCAGTGCTTTCTAAGCCTAACCGACGTTAGTCGGCGACCACAGGTCGTTCATTCCCCCCCTAGGGGCTCCCTTTCACTGTCGATTCTCAGTATACTCAAGTAAGGGCGGCAACCTGTGATGAGAATAATCCCCCCTAGTTTCTAAGAGCGGCTATTGTCGAGATTCGTCCGCCTACACTTAAACAAGCCACTTCCCTGACTCCGCGGCATTGCCAGCTCTTTATGAGTTGGCGGGAGTTGGATTACTGCCCAAGGCCCCAGCAGAACGCAAAGCGTCATCGGGTTTCAGATGCGAAGCTCCGCACATCGAAGAATTCCGATAGGGTGCTTTTCTCCCCCCGGTCAGAACCACACGTGCAAGTTTCTTCGCATGTGGCTCGTCCATGGCAAAATTTTTCAGCTTTTGCGGCTTCTTGCCGTATAAGCACTACTAGTCCTCTCTGCACAGGGACACACGGCTACTATGCGATTCCATCCCTCCTCTTCCGCGTGCACCTCATAACTATGGCATTTGCAGCATAGTGTGATCTAGTTTCTAGATTTGGCTATGGCTACCTTAACAAGAGCCTTTGGTCCTTAGGTCTTAAATGATGTAGTGCAAGCTGGTTTGTGCTACTGCACAAGTCGGATTCATCCGTGTATTGTGAGTAATCTGCCCGGTTGTAGCCACGCTTCACCCCATAATAAGGCTTTTTGAGTGTAGTTATCTCACTAAGTAAAGCGGGGCTTTGATTTTATGTGAAAGTTTTTTAGATTTTTCGGAGAAGTGAGTAGTATAGTGACACTACCTTCTGCCTTTTTTTTGTGATCTGCAGGTTCGGACCAAATTTGTAGAAAGCAGCCCCGGCCGGCTGTAGGCTATGCTATCTAGCTAAAGCTAGAGCGCAGGAGGCGCCACCGGTCTGCTGCGCCTTTTATTGGCCTTAGTTCTAGTAGTTGCTTTCGCTGATTTTCACTACCGCTTACAGACGCGGGCATGCCCGCGTCTGTAAGCGGTAGCGCATTACCATTTACAGCCCTTTCCCCAAGATTTTTCACGTTACGGGCATTGTCGCATGCGCAACTTGCTTTGCCCAGTGTATCCTTCGGAGTACTTATGGCTGATCTGTCACCCATTTCTTTTTAGTTTATACCTCGGCTCTTTGGCTGGCATGTACCCAAGTGTTAACCTTAAAGGGTACATTGGGGTGATCCCTCGCTTTCACGTTTGGGTGCTTGCTCGTGGTTTAGGTTATTGAGCGGTTTTTTATGCTCCTTGCAGTTTCCCCCGGAGGGTTGTTCGCACCAAGAATTTAGTTGGGCCTTGGAGCCTTCCGGGCCACCTTTGTTGGAAGGGGTAACGCTTGACCCTGACGCACTCGTGATAACCGTGCCACGAAACTTGACCAGGCCCCATGCTATGGTTCCCTGCGGTCTGTTTCCGCTACGGGTTAGGGGACCGCCCAGGCGATAATCTATTAACCTTCGCTGATCCAAACGCGCTCTAGCGAGGCGCACACTAAATACGTTTCCAATACCTACAGCAGCTCCTGCTAAAGCAATGGTAGCTGCTCCTGCTCCAATGTTAACCTAAGCCACTCTATTGCTGACGCAGCTCGGCTTCCGAACCGTACGTGAGCCTACGGCCTCATACGGCTCTTCTCATAATGTTTGTATCTTCGAGAGTTTTGGCCATGTAAAAGAAAATTTTCTCAATTGAACGTTTGCATAAATGTCCTGCTTGCCCTCCGCTTTTTTTAAGACTAATATGATCCACTTCTAAAAGAATCCTGGCATCCATATCCTTTGGGCTTCCCTTCACCTTCAAGAGCCTAAGCGCGTGTTGACTCAGAAGCTTTGACAGTCTTACATCTAACTAAGTACATTGTATCACTATCGAACAGTTACCAAAAAAATATATATATTTTTTTTTACGCTTTTTTTTTTCGCAACTGGTTCAGGTGGCGAACCAAGCGCGTGTCTTAAAAAATAGGTTAACCAAGAATAAAAAAATATTTTTTTTATTTGGTCGCTGAACAAAAGTCGAAGGGATGCGATGCACGGATTGTGCACCTTCATTCAACTGCAATGTTCGCGCCATCTTCAATCTTGGCTCTTCGGTGGTGAGTATTGTCCACTCTGTTTACAGTCTGCCTTTGTTCAACATACCTATCAATATGGCCTGTGGTTTAGCCGTGAGCCTCTTTTGGAGTGCCTGCGTTTTGCTTTTTATGGTTATTCTGCCGCGAAGCCTTATAGATCCTGGATTGTAATCTGAACACAAGCCCTTCGGCCTTTGGCCGGGGCATAGCGTGTCCAGGCCACAGGTAAAAAAAATCTATTTTTTTATTGAAAAATATCACTTAAAAAAAAAATATATATATTTTTTACCCGGAACACCCAAATTTTTTTGAAGTTATGAGTCTCCAAGTGGGCATATCACAATAATTTATTACCGCGCTTTCGCTTTTTGGAGAATCCTGCTACCAATGAACATGTGGCCTGGCTAGCCTACCCTACGATCAGTCGTTTGGAGTTCAAGGTAGTTACCCCGTTCCCGAGTCGGATTGTTGCGAAAACCTAAGAGACGAGCAATACTGCGGGAGGTGGAACACGCACGAAGAATGTAGTGGAAGCAACTACTTTCCTGGCCTCTTTTACCGTATTCCTAGAATGCCTATGATTAGAAATCAAGCTAATCATACTCTTCCTCATTGACTTGTGGTCTAGCCCTCAGTAAGGGTTCAGCATACCGAAGGTGATCGGGCACCGAAGCTTTAACTCGTTAACCAAAGTGTTCCTCTCGGTTTTCTTCCTGCGACCATTTTGCTATGAATTCCGGGGTTGCCACTCCCATGTAATAATCGAGAGTCTGCGGGACATTACCGCGCGACAGGGATTACACCTGCATCCGACAAGAGTTAGAATACTAAGTTCCGGCCAAAAAAAAAATCTATTTTTTTTAAGTATTTTTAGGTTTGTGGGCCAACGGGTCGCACTAATTTTGCACCTTCTAGCATAACAATTTAATTTTTGTTTCTGTCAAAACAATGACCATTCAAGGGCTGATCAATCGAAATGAGGCCAACCCAACCATTTAGCCAAGTGATGTCATGTCCATTTCATGTGGTTAGAACACAAATGAAGGCTTAAAGACGTTTTCTATTTAAACAATCTCGACTAGTGGAGCGAGCCAGGAGAGACTGGAGTCGTATGGTTGAGAGTTGCGCCTCATACTCAGTTTCATGAGGAATGCAATTACTATGTAATTGCGGGCACAGCAAAAATCTATTTTTTTCGGCCGTTTATGTAATCTTTTACAAGACAAATCAAATAGCCCTGGGTTCGCTTTTGAGTTCATTCGATCGTTCCTTAAAAAATAAAATCCGTGTAATAAATAAATTGATCTAAAGTTAGTTATTGTTGTTTTTTCTAGAAAGAAAGTCTCTTTACCCGCAAACTTGGCTGGTTTTCATAATAAGACTGGAAAGGATTGGCACTTGTTGTTATCTTCTCAGATGTGATAGACTCGCGGTTAAATGCTAACGAGGGCCTCCTACATTAGCATTATAAAATGGTGAAACCGGGCCTGTACCCCGGGATTTCACTATGTTGCATTGTCAAGTAATTGAAAATGAATAACTTTATGATGATATTTAAACACGGCGTTTTTTAGGGGGTCGGCATCCATTATGTGGGGTTGGGGTTACATCTCTAATTTTGCTAATAATAAGACCTCCTAGTCGTAAACCACGTAGCGACGATTCCTTTCCATAACCTAACCCTTTTATTTCAACTTCAACCGACTTAATTCCCAGTTGAATAGCAGTTCGGGCAGCATTTTCTGCAGTTGCTTGAGCAGCATAATTGGTTGAGCGACGAGATCCCTTGAACCCCAATGAACCTGAGGAGGACCAAGTTTTTGTATCTCCTTTAGAATCTGTTACAGTAATAATGGTATTACTTAAAGTTGATCGAATATATGCAATACCGTGCTTTTTTTTCTTCTGCATGAGTTTTTTTTGAATGTTTAGATTTTGTTTGATATCATCGATTGGGTTTTTTTACAATCCATATTATCTGTTTACTAATTAAAAATAAATTTTGTAGAAAAAGTTTGTACAAAATAATCCATTAAACAAAAGAGAACGCCGCAGCTTTTGGTTCTCTGGGTGAGAGATTCTATTATCCGAGCCCGCCCCGCCTTTCGGCAGTTACAGTGCAAGAATAAATAAAAAATAGGCGATGACTCAAAAAAAAATATATATATATAGATTTACTGCGCCCTTTGACTTATTGCGTTTATATGCCAACCAATAGGAGCCGGCCTTACCAATCGATGATGTTTTTGCGGAGGAAAAGCCAATAACAAAATGTGTAATGAAATTTCAATTTCATTACACATCGCTTCGCGCCTTCATCATTTATTGTGAATGATGAAAAATACAGCCTGCGGCCTGAATCAACGAAGTTGATTGATCGAAACGTTTCTGAATTTGCGACAAGTCTTAGCATTAGTATGAGTTCGTTGACCACGTAAGGGCAATCCCGCATTGTGGCGAAAACCGCGATAACAACCAATACTCATCAATTGTTTAATATCCCTCTGAATTACTCTTGCTAATTCTAAATCAACTAAATAATTTTGACTTATTATTTTGATAATTCGGTCAATTTGATATTTAGTTAACTTATTAACTTTAATGTTATCATTGAGACCCAATTGATCACAAACTTGAATTGCTTTTTTAGGGCCAAGTCCAAAGATTCGAGTTAAAGCAATTTCTACTTGTTCATTCGGCACTAAATTAGTTCCTAAAATATATGACATGATTTATTTTTTTTTTCCTTGTTTCTTATGTAGAATTTCGTTTCGATATTGTATACCTTTTCCTTTATAAACTTCAGGAGGTTTACAACTTTTGATGCTGGCAGCAAATTGAGTTACTTTTTGATGATCTATTCCAGTACAACAAATAAGATTAGGCTTGAAGCAAAAAACGCGAACTGCAGACGTGACTTGAAGTCGAATCTCATGACTAAAGCCTAATTTTAGATATAAAATAGAGCCTTGTGGATTAGTACTGGCTTTGTATCCAACTCCAATTATTTCCAAAAAACAAAATAATTTGGCTTCCATAAACTTGACTTAATTTTTTTTTATAAACTTGGCATAGAATCTCGCCATCGCTTTTTTATACTTCACGATTACATATCAAAGCTCACTTTGAAGTGGATAAGATTCTTTATTATACTAAGCCCTAAACGATTTGTTGATGAATAAATTATAGACTTCGGTTCAGAGATTTTTTTCATTTTTTTTATTAAATCTATTCCAAAAAATGACATTTTAAAACGATACCTTCTGTTTGCTTCCTTACAGAATCTGTTAATAGAAAACTTGCATTGTACAAAATCATAAAAAAATCCCGATAGAGACGCAAAACGGAAACACCAGAGACACCTTGATGCTGACAAAAGCAAGCGTTTTATTCTCTTGTTTATTTTTTTTCAATAATTAAGATAGGTAGGTCCTCAGAACTATACGTGAAAGCTTCCGCTTCATACAGCTCAAGTTGATTATCAGAGGTGCTGTCGTCGGGCGTCCGCGGGCGCTCTCAGGGCATTCTTAGTTCATTTGCAAATCTAGTATTACCTCGCGTAATTTGCTGATGGCAAGTAGTATGCAAAGGTTAGATGTTAAAAGCATCCCAGCCGCAACCTTTTGACCAAGGTGCAGATTCACCAGTTACCTATTGTATAGTCATTATCTTTCTAGACTACATGCCGGTAATTACACCTGCGGTAGACTATGGAGATATTGTATTTATAAGCATTTTGCGGCGCTTTTAATAAGAGCTCTGGCCTTTGCTTGGGTATAGGTTAAACTCTTATTTCACGGGATTTGACCATTACGCGTTTGAAAGTTCTTATGTTGAAAAAGCTCATTGAGGTGACGGAGGCGGTAGAATATATTTTATTAGTAAACGCGGGCGGATAGATATTTTCTTGTACGCTCATTTAAGCATGCTGCACGAAACATTAGTTCCTTGCCTGCTTATTGCGGCGGATGAGATTTGCGCGTAACCTGATTAAAATCTTGTATAATTATAGCAATGGAGTTGTTCCACGCCATCAACTCGTGCACCTTGGTACGCAGAGAGTAGCAACATTTTGTAGGTTAGGTAGAATTGTGATACAATAATGGTTTACGCCCGGCGAGATTTTATTGAACTTAGGGCGAAGCCCGTGGTTTCAATATCCTTCATCTTAAAGGACCCTGCTTTTTATTTACTACTTTGGTTTTGACCTCTTTGGAAACAAGACCGCATTCTTCTTATAATGCCAATTTTATAACTTCAGTCAGGAAGATCGAGCCAACCGTCTTCTACATAACTTTTTACGCGGTTCAGCTTAGGAGGGGCTTTCGCGCATTCCAGTATAACCGCCTTGAGACTGCGGATTCACTACGAGTGGGCATTTTGCAATCTTATGGTAACAAAGCCCAGCAGGTACGTCTTGGGTTTAGGGCGCATACATAGCGCGGCACACCGGTTGAGCTCGTTCGGTATTCAGAAGCCAAAGGGCGCACAGCGCTGTAAAGAATTAAGCCAAAAAACGTAAAGCAAAAAAAAATATTTCAAGCAAAAAATATTTTTTTTGCTGCACCCTATGGGTACTCGCAAAGCTAACCTTTATTCCACTGACTACCAACACGATTTGTTTATGCCTATTAACGAACCCTTAGATGCTAATTCACGAGAAACTATACGAGAAACGCGAAATAACTTATATACGGAACGAGGGCGACCCGTGAAAATACATCGGTTTCTTACTCGTGTTCTGGAACTATTTCTTGGCAACTTAGACGACTTTAAAAAATATTCATAACGTATTTGATTAGGGAGGTTTTTATGTCGAGAAATAGCTTTACATTGCATTCGCTCTAATTCATATTTAGCCACAAGTAATCTACGTTTATGATCTCGTATAATTTGATTTGACATATGACTAAACCTCTTTTTGCAAAAAACCACTCCACAAAATGAAAGCCTCATCTTGTGTTTTGGCTGAAGTAACAATAGTTACATCAAACCCTTGAATATGCTCAAAAATCTCAAAATGATTTTGTATTTCCGGAAATAATCGTAACAACGACGTTGGCATTGATAATTGAATGGAGTTTTGTTGTACTTTAACTGGGTAATCGTAAAAAGATATTATCGTAATAAGTTTTTCCAAGAAATTATACATGGTATGCCCTCGTAGAGTGCTTTGTGCTAGGTAAGTGACATATCCTGTGTCTTTTTTTGACTCTTGATTTAATATAAATTTATTAAATCGAAACGACTTTCCTGCCGAATCTCTGCTTCGTGTTCGTATGAATTTTTGACCACAAACAATCTCCATAGCTAATTTTACATTTTTTATTAAATTAGAGGGCGCCTTTGGAACTATTATTATTTTACACAATCTAGGAACTTCCATAATGTTGGCATAATTCAATTTTAACAACAAATCTTGACGTAATAAATTTTCGTAATGAAAACGGAGTCTATTTGGAGTAAACATAAGTTGGCTGCTTTTTTTTTATTTAAAATAAAAACGAATAGAAGCACTGTCCCCTATCTGATTTATAAATAGCGGGCTGTTAGGACAAATCTTATTTGAAATGGATGGTGTGAGTTTGTCAAATGCGCAACAAGCTCTTGATTAGCTTCGCGCCCCAAGAAAGCGAAAAAAATGTTTTTTAACTTTTCGCAGCAAATATTTTAGCCCGGAAGCCTTAGCGCCTCACTCGGGGGTCTTCGACCTTAACGCCATGCGCTTTATTATATTCATTCGGGAAAGCTCAGAAAAAAAATTTATTTTCTTCCTCTTTTAGCCACTTGCTGAAGAGCCGGGCTTAGCAAAGTCCATGAAAACAAAAAAAGTGCTGTGTAGGACAAAACTCCGCTACGCAATTTAATCTATTACATTGTTCACCTGGAAGGCTACGAACAAAATAATCGTCTTGGACTCGAGGCCTTCGGCCTCAAGGCATTTTATTCTGTTTTGCGGGCTAAAATCACTTTATTCGCATTGCAAATAAATTGTAAGTCGCGCCGTTCCTTCATTCCAAAAGGCGCAGCAAAGAGCGGTATATAGATATTTATTTATTTTTTTAGGCTTTTTTTCTAACCTTTGGGCTATATTGGGGTCAAAGACCATGAATTATTTATAATAATAAATTTATTACTCGCTCTACGGTTTCAACACTTCTACCGTCCCGACTGCTTATTCGTTTTCAGGCCGATAGAGGCCATAAGTTTACAAAGAATCCTGGTCTTTAACCACTTTCTTTGCTTTGTTCCGCGCTTTTCGGCCTCGCTTTTTATTTACTCATCAATTAAAACCATTGAACAAACTTGGTTGACAAACATAGTTTATGCGCTGCTAATGTGGCAGCTTGTTGCGCATTTGACAAACTCACACCATCCATTTCAAATAAGATTTGTCCCTCTACCACACGAGCAATCCAACCTGTAGAATTCCCTTTTCCTTTTCCCATTCTGACTTCGGTGGGTTTACTGGTAATAGGAATATCTGCGAAAACTCTTACCCATATTTGACCATTTCTCCGAAATTCTCTGCTTATAGCACGACGCGCTGCTTCAATTGCTTGATATGAGATACGACCAGCTTCACAACTTTTTATGCCATATTTTCCAAAACAAAGTTGTGTACCGTCTGCTTTGCAACCCTTAAATCTGCCTTTTTGATATTTACGAAATTTTGTACGTTTTGGATATAGCACAACTTGTCCCTTTTTTTGTGTTAAAAATATGAAACCCACACTTTGACACCTAAAATCCCATAAGGAGTAGATGCTTGTGCTTTCGCATAATCAATTTGATCGGAAAATACATGTAAAGAGGTTTCACCGTACTTTCTGCATTCAGTTTTAGCTATTTCTGCGCCATTTAATCGGCCTGAACAACAAATACGGATTCCTTTAACATATTGGCATTTTTCAATCTCTTGAAATGTAGATCTACAAATTTGTCGAAATGATTTTTTTTGTTCTAGTTTCCAAGATATTTCTTGAGCAATTAGAAAAGCACTTTGATAAACAGAAGCTATTTTGACTGGCCTAATTAAGGTATTAGTTTTTGTTTGATTAGATAAGAAAAATTGCATTTTTTTCCAATAATAATAACGACTGAACAAAGAGTGAACTTTCCTCCATTCAGCATCTCTTAAAATAAAGGGAGCACCGAAATCCAATATAGACCAGGGTTGACGAATCGGCTCTGTGCTTTTCATTATGTAATTATTAGCTAATGGCATGCCTTGCTTGCGATGGATTTGAAAACAAAGCCTTAAAAGGCTCTGTTTGCGCAAGCAGTGGAGGGCATTTTGATATGGGAACGTTAGTGCCCGGGCAAAGCTGGGGAGCGCCGTGCGCAGAGCTAAAAGCTCTTCTGCGCTACGCATCTCTGTCCTTCCGGAATTAATATTTTCAGAGAAAAGCCAAACTGAATAAGCCGTTTGGATGTTAGGAGAAATCTCGGGTCTATTTTTTCTTGCAAAACCCACTTCATTCGCCAAGCGGATGAAGTGGGTAGAACTCCATATAGCTTAACCCTTCTTTTTTCGAACAAATGCTTTTATTCCAGAGAATAGAACGCATTCTTTTTTTCAAGCTGTCCTCTTTCTTTTTTGCTTCCTTCGTCATATATCTTTCAATTATGCTCCGTGCCGCCAAATCGGAAACTATGTTAACAAGAGGATCAAATTGAATTTGGTTCTTTGGATGAAAGAAGTATTGCATAACCAAATGATTTAAGGGAGCACGCACAGCTGCGAAAATGGTCTGTGGAAATACATCGCTAATTTGACGCAAAGAGCCAAAACGAGAAAATGCATAGCTTTTTTCTGACATTTTTCTGTCATCATTCTCCAAAAAGGCATCGTTCCTCAAAGAAATAGATTTTTTGGAGGCCATCCAACCGCTGATTCGAAGTAATTGATCGATTTCGTGCATTGATGGTAACCTATCATCGTATCCATAGCGCCGAATCTTTACTTCTTTTTGCTGTATCTCTGTAGCGTCGTCAATACGCCTAATCAGCTTGACCGATTGTATTGCTCCAAGGCCTGTGTGTCTTGATCGGCTAAGTCGATCCAAAAAAAATACGTGAATGAATGTCCTTTTAGGAAAATGATGAATAATAAACTTACCGAGACGAAAGCCAAACGTTTTTCCCGTAGGTGGACGTATTAAATCAAAGTAATCTCTAAAATTTATATCTTGATACAACAATTTTTCATAATAATAATCACTAAACCAACTTGAATCTGAACTACGATTCAGATTCAGTCTGACTGAAATCGGATTTATTTTTTGCGCCATAGTTCACTATCGTACCTTTTTTTTTTGTTTTATTTTTGTTTTTGAGGGCGAAGCTCTCTTCCCAGAGGAAGAAGGTTTCCGTGTAGAAGCAAACTCTCCAAATTTATGACCAACCATTTCTTCAGTAATTTTTAAACCAACAGAACCTTTTCCGTTATAAATTTGTGCATAGCAACCAACAAATTGAGGCAAAATACAAGATCTACGTGACCAAATTTTCCATCTGATCTTTTTTTGCTTGAACAAGCAAGCATCCACAAAAGGGCCTTTCCATACAGATCGTGTCATAAACTAATTTTTGCGTTTTCTTACTACTGTTTTGAATCCACCTTTGGCGGGCTTTCCCCAAGGTGATACCGAAGGTCTACCTCCTTTCGTGCGTCCTTCACCTCCTCCATGAGGATGATCCACCGGATTCATAGCAACACCCCGAACAATGGGACGTCTGCCTAACCATCGGCTTTGTCCCGCTTTGTCAAGCTTACGTTTACCATGATGAAGATTGGACACTATACCGACAGTAGCTCGGCATCGGGAATCTATGAGTTTGTCAACACCTGAAGGTAATCGCACAATACATTGTGGTGTATTTTCGAATTTCTTAATTATTTGAGCAAAGGTCCCTGCAGCTCGAATCAACTTTGCGCCTTGCCCTGGATTCCATTCAATATTATGTATCCATGTGCCTATAGGTATATTAGCCAATGATACGCAATTTCCTACCATTTGATAATATGAATCAAGTATGTTTTTATTCTCACTTGAAGCTACGCCCCCGGGGGGGCGTAGCCAAGAAGCAGCCTGACTATGCCGCGCGGGCTCTTCCACCCTAAGGGACCTTTGGCCTTCATTTGTTGTGTGAACAAAATGGTTTTGGAACTGAAGGTCCTTATGGGCTAGCAAATTATGGGAAGATTTATGTTGGTCGAATGAAGTCGAAGGTTTAGACCAATTACAATTCATTACCGTCTTGCCAGCTTCTAACTGATCACTAGCTAATATATAAGTGAAAGGTGCACGATCTACTTTGCCCGCTTCAACCATCGGTTCTTCTTCGCTATGCTTAGGTTTAAAAGAAAAAAATATATTGGTTCTCCAAGAAAGCGCTTTGTTGCGTTCGATTCTTTGCACCCCGCTATGCGTTTTCCACCTTCCGCCTTTACTTCTGAAAAACGTATTATGTTCTCCGGAGTCTTTCATTCGCGAAGCAAAGAAAGGGGGCTTTGCCCCGGCTAAAGCTATCCTAGGTAAATCAAGAAAGCTACCGAAAGGGCCTAAAATTGCAGCCTCTCTCTTTGCCTTTAAGGAAAAAAGGGCGGAGAAAAAAACGTAATTTCTTCTCTGGGCTTTCTTGGACAGAGAAGAAAACGAAAATAAGAGGCCGAAAAAAAAAAGATTTTTTTCTCTTCGACCGAAAAAACGCCAAGCGTTTTCTTCTGTTTGACTATTTGCTGCCTCTGGGTGTTTCATTGCTTCAAGCCATCGTATTAAAGCAATCCAAGAAGAACGATTAGGATCATAGTCGATTCTTTGTACAAGGCCAATAGACGAAGTGCTCCGTTGAAAATCAATTTTTCGATGCAATCGCTTTGATCCACCTCCTCGATGAAAAACGGTAATACGCCCTGATGAATTTCTGCCAGCAGACTTTTTTTTTAAACGAAAAGTTAATTGTTTTAGTGTCATGGTGTATTTGCCTTTTTTATTTGTATCAATGTCTCATCTACGATGATTGATCGCCTGCAGCAAGGTTTGCTATCATCTTATAATAAGATGGATTGAACTGCGAGTAAATCATAGAGTTGCTGCGCCCTTCTCGCGCTTTTTTTTAGCTTTTTTCTATGTATTCTTATTTTAGATTGTTTTTTGTATATAAGATCTTTTTTTTAAGCGATTCAATTTTGTGTGTGTCAAGCAGGTGCCCTAGGCTTGCATTCTCAAAAGATTTAATAATGATGCATTTTACTTAGTCGTTACATAATTAAATTAGTGATTTTTTTATGGCATTCCTACGTAATGCCATAATCCTGATGGGCCGCGGGCGCTTTCATCGTTCCACCCGGCCCTGTCATTCGCTATGCCAAGGGTAAAGCAGACAGCAGAATGAAATATATATATATTTTTTTTTTACTGCGCTCTGTGACCTCTGCAAGCTTATTTTCTCTACTTACCGAAAAAGCATGAAGGAAAAAAGCGCCAAGGCACCCTCTGCGCCCTTTGTTCGCAAAACGAACAAAAAAGTGCATAGCTCCGGAGAGGAAAAGCCTTAAAATAGTGCATTCCGTAGCAATTCGCTATGTATATACTTCTCCGCAAGCTATGTTGATGAGTCATCATAGATGATTCAGCGACGTTCTGAGTTTGGCGGAAAAAATAATTTTCTGGCTCGATAAAGCTAAGGTCCTACCTGTTAGTAGTTCTATCTATCTACCTCTCCAAAAACAATATCTTGAGTACCAATTATGGTAACAACATCTGATAGCATGTGATGTTTGGACATAAAATCCAGCCCTTGTAAGTGAGCAAAACCAGGTGCTCTTATTTTACAACGATAAGGACGATTGGTTCCATTACTGACTAAAAACACACCAAATTCTCCTTTAGGTGCTTCTACTGCGGTATAGGTAGAAGAAGCTGGTACAGAAAAACCTTCTGTATAAAGTTTAAAATGGTGAATTAAAGATTCCATGGATTGTTTCATTTGAGATCGTGAGGGAGGACATAGCTTACGATCATCCGCTTTAATCATGCCACTAGGCATTTGATTAAGACATTGCATAATGATTCGAATACTTTGTCGCATCTCTTCAATACGAATACAATAACGGTCATAACAATCTCCTCTGGTACCTACGGGTACATCAAAAATCAATTGGTTATAAACATCGTAAGGTGCTGATTTTCGCAAATCCCAGCATACTCCTGAGCCTCTTAACATTACACCACTGAATCCCCAATCCAAAGCTTGCTGTGCAGTGACAGTACCAATATCAACTAATCGTTGTTTCCAGATACGATTGTTGGTCAACATTTCTTCTATTTCGTCAATACGAGAAGCAAATTGTTGTGTAAATAGAAAAATATCTTCACTTAAGCCCAAAGGCATGTCTTGTGCAACTCCGCCTGGTCGTATGTAACTGGCATGCATCCTGGCTCCTGAAACTCTTTCATAGAATTCTAAAAGTTTTTCTCGCTCTTCAAAGGCCCACAGGAACGGAGTTAATGCTCCCACATCCATAGCATGAGTAGTTAAAGCAAGTAAATGATTTAAAATTCGAGTTATTTCACAAAATAACACTCGTATATACTGAGCTCGTAATGGTACCTCACAATTACAAAGTTTCTCTACAGCTAAAGAATAAGCATGTTCTTGGGCCATCATAGAAACATAAATAGAGTCAAAATTTAATTGATGCCGGCTATGCTGTATACATTCACTCGCATCACATAATAAAGTGCTCCCCGAACCGTGTGAGATGGTCACCCATCACACGGCTCTCTAACTTGAGTTACCCTTAGGTTTTAAATAAGCAGGCCAGGAGCGCAGCGTCATAATGGTTGAGTTTTCGACTTCAGAAGTATTTTCGCTTTTGGATGATAAAGCTTTGGTTTGAATAAAGCGTCTGCCTGGTTTATGCGCTAGCGAACGAACCAAATATTCACGGACTTCCTTCGTTTTTTGGAAGTCGCGCATTCTGGCTTAATTTACAAAGAGTATGGAGTAGGCTGGTCTTCTCCGAACTGCTCAAGTGCGCGGCGTCAGTCCGCCGACTTAGGCCCCTTTCCTTTTGCTTTACAGCAGCACTTCCTTTCTTCGTTTACATGGTTCTCGAAGCAAAGGTTAGGCAGGTACTACGAGCCCTCTGTCCCACGCATCTCTATCTAGAAAAATGCATGGTTCACCGGTTCCACCGAATGCTCCTATCTCTTTATAAGATCGTATGAGTGTGTAGTTATGCTTCAGATGCTTTGCTATATTCATATTGAATCCTAGTTTCTGTTTCTATCTCCGGTGTACTCGCTTTAGATTTTTGACACACAAGGAAAGACGTCGTAGGGGGAGGCTGCACTCAAAAAACTTAAAGGCAGCAAAAAAAAATATTTTGCCTTACTTTGTTATCTTGCTAAGGGAAGCTTATTTTCCTTCTAGCCCAGCGCGCCCAGGTGATCATTCCGCTGGCATCTCTCATTCATGATACTTTCCATTTAACTGCCACTCAAGGATGCAGTTGAAGATACAGCTAAGGGTTGGCCATTCCCAGTTATCTCCTTTTACGACATGCTGTTGTCGTCGCCATATTCTATAATATGTTGATTAGTCGTATCTGTTTTGCTGCGGGTTTCTGCAGCACCTCCATTCTGGAGGAGTTCATTCGGTGACTTCGCGGTCGCCCTCTAAACGATCAAAATAAGGTAAAGCTTGAAGATAAGTTTTATACTCGATTAATTTTTCTGTGCCTCTAGTCGGGTAGGCGCCGATCTTTCGGCCGGAACCCCCCTAAGAACCGTACGTGCAAGTCTCCTCGCATACGGCTCGTGCCATTTATTACAGGTGGCCCAAGATTCGAGAAAAAAAGCCTGAAGCCTGCAAAAAAAAAATATATATATATATGCTATGCTCTGCAGCCGGCTTGGTAGCTTGGAAATGTGCATGCGCAAATTTGAGACTGCTTTTTTTCCAGTTCATGGAATTCCATGAAGTTTAAGCAGCGCTATTGTCGTATCCTTAACCCGCGGTTTTGGCCCCATGGCCTTGCGCTTCAACCACAGTGGGGTCCTACGAGCTACCCATTTTCACTTCCTCCTTCAGCTTTGATTTGAACCTTTCCATTTCCGTTAAATGACCCGGCCTCCCTGGCTTGACCTTCCGGTTATGCTCTGGCAGCTCTACCGGTTCCTTCCCCCGGTTTCTTCGTTGCTAGAATTTTCCCGTATGCTTTTGACGTAAGCCTTATCCCTTACGACTCGTGTCTTCGCTAGATAGTATTTGCCAGTAGTGCCGTCCTACCCGACCTAAGGTTTTGGTTTGTACCTTGTGGTTAGCCTACCCATTGTAAGAACAATAAATTGGCGGTTGAAATGGGACCCCAGGCCGGTTACACGTTCCGCTGTGCCGAGATGCAGAGGGGCTGGTCGTGATAATCACCCCGCGGGAATACGCGTGCGCCCTTGACGGGTACTCCAGGACCCGCCGACGCGTTCTTGTTTCCAAGAAAGCCCGGTGGTCGGCTTGTAAGTCAACCGCAGTGGGGGACTCGGCGTCCCCCTACTCATCTCTGTCGAGACCTCTAGTGTGGATAACGAGGCCACCTTCACGACCTTCTCCCTCCTTTCCCCTGAGCGATTTGCCTCACTTGAGTTGCCCGACAAAACGCCTTTTGCCCGGTGCTTATGACGCGGAAGTTGCCTCCACGCGCCACCCGTGGTGGGGAACAAGCAGGACATAGCTAGCGGCATAGGATATGCCGACTCGGCGTCAGCGGCTTCATGCCGCACTGAAGTAATCCAATATGCGGTTCCGCGCGTTCTACAACTTCTCCATTCATTTCTAATACTAATCGTAAAACACCATGAGCAGCAGGATGTTGAGGTCCAAAATTCAAAGTAAAATTTTTGATTTGTTTGGTTTTAGCCATATTTAATCATTTTTTTTTTTCACAGAGCCTACAACCGGACTTGAACCGGAGACCTTTCCCTTACCATGGGAATGCTCTACCATCTGAGCTACGCAGGCCAATATATAGCCACTGTTTGTATTATTAAAGAAAAATACCGTGAAACAGAAAAGTAGCTTTGCCAAGCAGGACACAAGAAAAAGAAATGCGAGGGCACTGCTGCGCGCGGCATGCATTAGGGCGCCAAATCTCTACTCGAGGATAGAGCGCAGCCAAATATTTATCTTGCCAGCATTAGGAGAACGCGTAGTGTCCTCCATCTTTACCTTTAACACGTTTTATTACAAATTATTCAGTTTGGTCTTCAGATTCTTTTTCCAAAGCCAACTTAAAGTGCGAAGCATAACGAGATCTCCTGCAGCTATTATAAAGCGTAATTCATTCAAGCACTTATACTGCTTTTTCATAATATATCACTTGTTTATTTGGAGACGATCGGAGTTGAACCGACAGCTTCATGCTTGCAAAACATGCGCTCTACCAATTGAACTACGTCCCCTACAAAGAAAATGGGATTTGAACCCATGATACAGTATTGTTGTATTTGTCAGGATGGGCGGGCCCTCTCATGCTTTTTCCCCCCGGTCAGAACCACATGTGCTGCGCTTTGCGCCCACATACGACTTACGCAACCTATTAACCATGTTAACCCGCAGAAGTAATGGGGGCACTCATTGGCTACTAGAAGATGTGCTATGTATGACACTATTGTGGGAAGTTAAGTGTAAGAAGCCTTCGGCCCTGCGGTCTGTTCGACACTTTTATAAGCTTATGCTTATCTGCTTTGCCAGGATGAAAATCTCATTATCATTATTTGTCCGTCCCCGGGAACTGCTATATTGAATAGCACAAGGGCAGAGCAAAGAAGGCGCAGTAAATCTTTCTATCTCATCATAAGAGATATAACATCGCTGGCTTCCCGCTCGGGGCGCCAACTATTGCGATCCTTAACCTATGTTCTATATAGAATATCATAGGTTCCGCCAACTGTGTTATTCTTTTTGACAAGGTCTTTCTATTAGTTCTTTGCACTATTCATCCGCATAGCATAATTTTTTTTTTTTAATTTCTTTACCCTAGCATTAGCTTAGTATGTAATCCCAACCATCATTACATTGTCCTTAAAGTTTAACACCTCGGGATTACTTTTGAACGCGGGTAGGATAGGGGCTACGCCCTGTAAAATTGAATCATATTGCATCGTATGCTTTTTCAGCCATACTTCGATAAAAAAAAAAAATTTTAACTGATTCAGTTACCAGTTTAGAAAGAGAGATATATATCTCTCTTTCTAAACTGATTTGATAATAATTCATTTTTAAATCGAAAAATTACCGGGAAAAACGGGATTTGAACCCGCGACTTCTGGCGTGACAGACCAGCACTCTAACCAACTAAGCTATTTTCCCAAACATAATGAATCATCTACGATGATTCATCGGGATCTTTCCATTCTACTGGCTACGTGCGTCAGTAGAAATCCGAAAATGAAAACAAAAGTATCGTTCAAGCGAAGCCACAAGTCTAATGGCTGCGCGGCTCTCTGCTTTGCACTGAAAGGCACTTCTTCGCGGTTAATTGAGCTGTGGCCTTGCATGCGTTGGGACGATTACGCAGTAATGGCCAATAAGTCCGAAGCGCTTCGGCCTCTACTCGCTATGCTAGTGGGGCCGTATGGAACCAGGGCACCTTTTAAATGTCCACAGTAAAACAAAATATATATATATATTTTTTCTCATGACCATCTTATAGTTCAGATTGTACCATAAACTAAGAAAATGCATGGCGTTTTCTGCTTTAGTTGGCCCAACAATAAGCAAAGCAAAAAAGCGATAATATATATTACCGCTTTTTTGCTTTGGTTTGCCACTTTCTTATGTTTCCTTCAACTGTGTTATTCTTTTTCGAAAACAATAAGCTCTCATTCGCCGTGCGAATAAAGCGGGCTTGTTTTTTTTCCCTTTTTTTTATTATCGCGGTTCTAACATTATCAATCAAATTAGTAAATTTATTCATACGCTAGATTCAATTTATAATCATGGATAATGAAAACCCTTGGGTAATAACGGACTTGAACCGCTGACTCTCTCGGTGTAAACGAGGCGCTCTACCAACTGAGCTAATTACCCTAATGTGCTAAATAATCAATTAGAAAAAAACACATCATGATTAGTTGATTTTTTATTAAAGGTGTTCACTTTTTATCAATTGCTTGACGCTTTATTTTATTGCACATCACCTAAATTGATCTTTCACAGCTACGCCACCACAGTGGTTCCTCCAACCTATAGTTAATAAAGTAATACGGATAAAAAAAAGGTCGGACCCGAAAGTAGGAACGTAAGGCTTAAAGATAAAAAGCATAGCAAAAAAATATTTCTTTTTTTCAAATAAGAATAAAAATATCTATTAGCACTTTTTTCTTTTATTATATAGCACAAAACATCAAAAAAGGTAGGTCTTGTTGATGCGCCCTGCGGCCTTTATTGGCCTTTATTGATTGTATATAATTGAGTATACTATGTAATTAATATATAATATCTCTTTTTTTCATTTTGTTGAAAAGAGCGCGGGGGAAGCGAAGCATATTATTCAGAAGCTCTTTGGCAAGAGGAAAAAGTAGCCTCGCAAAGCTACCTTCACCTTTCATTCGCTGTGCAAGGGCTTCTAAATAATATGCTTCGCTTCCCCCATCGCAAAAAGATCTATTCTATTATTTTTAAGCATTCACTGTACGGGAACAAACAATCATTGTTCCGCGAAACGCTTTACTATTTTCCACCCAATAGGGTAAAAATAGTAAACTGCCAAGCAAAAAAAAAAAAATCAAACGCACGAAAACAAACTAATTTGGCAGCGCCCTGCTCGATTCGTTTGACGTCGCAGCATCCTCTCAGTCAATTTCATCAGAGAGCCAGTGCGGCCTTACGGGCTCTCTTGCCGCGGGCTGCACTTTGTTGGCTACGCCAACAAAAGGCTCCGAGAGCTCAATAAAGTTAATAAATGACTTATTATGCCTACTTATCGAGGTTTATCCCATTTCGTTTACGCAGCGATGGAAGTAATACTAAAAGCTTGCAAAACGATAAAAGCAAAAAAAATCTTTTTTGCTTTTATCGTTTTGCAAGCTCAGAAATTGCCGGGTTACTCCCAATCTAAAGCGCCCTTTTTCCATTCGTATAAAAATCCAATCGTCAAAATCAATAAAAATACTAATCTTTTTGCGATGGGGGAAGCCCAAAAAAGCGGCTGGGAGGGTTCGCACAGCGAATGAAAGGTGACTTCCAAATCAAATATAATAAATAAAATAGAAACGAGATAAAATCGTATATCAAAACGACTTCTGGCATCATCAAAAGGATCAAAACCGCATTCGTAAGCTGACAATTTCTCTGGATAAGCCAAATTAGAAGAAGAAGCAAATAGAAAGGAAACGCCGATTAAGATCAAAGAAAATAGCAAACTTATTACTAAATAGACACAAATAGGTGCAAATTCCATAAACCAAGAACCACTTTTTTTTTTAGGAGAATAGTTCCAATGGTAGAACAATGGTCTCCAAAACCACAGGTTAAGGGTTCGAATCCCTTTTCTCCTGATTACACCAGCCATAATTTGGTGCAGGTAGCTATCAATCATTTTCGATGATTGATTCATTTTAAAAATTGTTGCGGAGCAATAGACTTGAGACGACTGGAGCCATGTAATATATATTGTTTTTGTTAACGCTCACACATGCATAATTTGCAGCCCACACATTCATCACTTGCAGCCTCTAAGCGCCAGAAAGTGAAAAGCGCCAGACTGATGCATTAATCTATCTAAGCGCGAGATTAATAGATTAGGGCCAGATGCATTAGAGGCGAAGGCCATAGTTAATCTGGGTCACCCAGTTATCTTTGCCGGCTACGCCATACGTAAATAATATCTAATAATATCGTCTACGCAGTAAAAACCTACAGAACCTACAAATAGTACATTCTACAAATAAGCGTTCCTGGCCCGATTTTGTTAATGTTTTGTTGCGTTCCTGTTTTCTCCAAATCTACATGTTGTTAATGTGGGGATGGAGGGGTTTCGAGCTCCGCTCGTATGACGAAGCCTTACTAGGGGCGTAGCCAGAGGGCGAAAAAAAAAAAAATTGGCTGCGCCCTGGCCGCTTTCACCCTCCACCCGGAAGCACGGAAACAAAACCAGCGGCCTGAAAATTTTTTTTTAGTTGAATTTTTTTAAACTGAATGAGTTGCTACTACTCTCTGTGTAAAGGGTGGACAAAAGGCAGCCAGTTGACTGTTAATTTGCTCAGTAATGTTTTTTTGTTGTACGATAGCAGAAAGTATATCTGGGTCTATAGACTTCAAAAGCTCATGTTCATATTGATTAATGCTCGAAATAGGTATTTGATCTAAATAACCTTTGACAGCTGCATAAATAACCACTATTTGTTTTTCAATAGGAATTGGGCTATATTGTGGTTGTTTAAGAACCTCTGTTAGCCTAGCCCCACGATTTAATAAATACTGAGTAGCAGCATCAAGGTCTGAACCGAATTGAGCAAAAGCGGCTACTTCACGATATTGCGCTAATTCTAGTTTTAAGCTACCACATATCTGTTTCATAGCTTTCAACTGAGCCGCAGAACCTCGAGAGTAGGGTTCGCGCCCATCTCTAGGCGCTAGCACAGGATAGAGAACCCGGCTCCCTCTCAAAGAACCGCGCGCGATAGTTGCCTATCACACGGCTCCCTTCTCCTGAAACTCGTAACTTGTAGACGAGGACAATAAAATCATCAATACTTTGCCCGTGTGTACTTTTTTAAAATGTTAAGCACGCAAAAGGATTTGCTTCCTATTGAACGCTAGTTCATTATCCCGGAACTGTGCAGCATCACTCCCTTCCCTAGCAGTCTTATAGCCTTTGCTTAAGTCTTATGACGTGAGCTTAAAGGCCGCCTTGATGGCTATCTGGTCTTTAGCGCTGATCATCGTAAGCGGTCTTGTCTCCCCGGGTTTTGCTGATTTTGGGATGTTTACTTGTTTCGCGGGGTATTTCCCCGCGCGCAGTTGTTCTGCGATGTGCTCGAACCATCTCCGATTAACGCGAATAAGAGGTAGATTTCCTTTCTGGAAAATCTCCCATTCGTCATTCCCTTCTTTTTTATGAGTTTAAATTTAATGCGTTGGTACGCTGCTATGAGCGCATGTGGGTCAGTTATTATGTCGATGATTTTCCGATATTTTCCGTCGGCGTTAGGTTTCAGTTCCCGAATTCGATCGGCTGCAGCCCCAACCCGGCAGGAGAAGCAGGACTTTCCTGATTCTCAGTTCTATCCATCGCCGAACCAACGAGGTTTCCCCCTCGTAAGTTTTTGTGGTGGTTCCACCGGGACCGTACGAATCGCGGCCTTTCCTCGTGAATAGGTCCGGATTCCCATCGGAAGTTCCCTCTAGGTATTTAACGATTTGTAGAGCCTTGGTTGACCCGTTCATCGCCGTGGAGTTCGTGTATTTTCCGACGCACTGCGTCGGAAAATACACGAACTCCACGGCGATGAACGGGTCAACCACGGCACATATCCCAAGTTCACGCAGGTAGAATCCTGGGTGTCTTCCCTTTGAGAGTAAGGCGACCATCATCGAGGTTTGTTTTCCTGAACTTCCGATAGTTAGTTTCTGACTTACCGGCTTTCGACCCAGTTATGATCGGATAAGGCAGATTACGCGCTGAGGGATCCTACGCAGAGCTTTCCAACTCCAGCGATCCCATGTAGATCTCACCCCGCTCACACGACTTACAGATAATCCTACGTTAATAGCAGGTCGAATTCCACGATAAAAAAGTTCTGTTTCCAAAAAGATTTGTCCATCTGTAATGGAAATAACATTGGTAGGAATATAAGCAGATACATCTCCAGCTTGTGTTTCAATTACAGGTAATGCAGTCAAGCTACCTGCACCAGTCTGGTCTGACATTTTAGCGGCTCTTTCTAATAAACGAGAATGTAGATAGAAAACATCTCCTGGGAACGCCTCACGACCTGGTGGTCGACGTAATAATAATGACATTTGTCGATATGCCACTGATTGCTTTGAAAGGTCATCATAAATGATTAATGCGTGCATTCCATTATCTCGAAAATATTCTCCCATAGCGCAACCTGAATATGGTGCCAAGAATTGCAGAGGAGCAGGATCCGAAGCAGTAGCTGCTACAATAATGCAATATTCTAAAGCACCGGCTTCTGAAAGAATCTTAACTAATTGTGCCACAGTTGAACGTTTCTGTCCAATCGCTACATACACACAATACAATTTTTCACTATCGGAGGTGCCCTGTGTGTTGATTTGCTTCTGGTTCAATATGGTATCAATAGCGATAGCAGTTTTTCCGGTTTGTCTGTCTCCTATTATAAGTTCTCGTTGACCACGACCTATAGGAACCAGGCTATCTACTGCTTTTAATCCTGTTTGCATGGGTTCGTGCACAGATTTACGTGCAATAATCCCGGGAGCTTTAACTTCTACACGCCTTCGTTCTGCAGCGCTTAAAGCACCTTTTCCATCAATAGGTACTCCTAAGGCATCAACCACACGACCTAACAAGGCCTTTCCTACAGGAACATCCACGATAGATCCAGTGCGCTTGACAATGTCTCCTTCTTTAATGGCAGTATCACTACCAAATATAACAATTCCTACATTCTCATTTTCTAGATTCAAAGCCATTCCTTTCACACCGCTGGCAAATTCAACCATTTCTCCAGCTTGAATCTTGTTTAATCCATAAACACGTGCAATTCCATCTCCAACTGATACCACTCGACCGATCTCATCCACTTGCAATTTGGTGTAGTAATTGGTAATTCTTTGTTCTAATAATGTAGATAGTTCTGCTCCAGCCAACTTATTTCCAGTTAATTTGTTCATAAATTAATAAAACCTTCTACCAATAAATTAAATAATTCCACAATCTGAACCTTCAGATTGTGTCCAATTTATCATCTTAAATGATAGATTAAGACGCGAAAGGGGGGGGCATTCATTGGCCAAGTTCTTTCAAGCTAATAAAGCGTAAGAGGAAGATAAAAGGCAAAATAGAGAAAAAATTTTGGGGCATTTGTATATTTTTTTTTTAGTTTTTTCTTTCCACCTTTCTTTTTTCTGTTGAGCCAATGAAGTAGCGGAGGCCCACTTTATTCTTTTGAATTCCCATCACCCGAGCGCGGCGTTTTCACAAAAGGTCAACACTCCCGCTGTTTCAGATCGGAAAGACCGAGTTTGGTTCGAACAGGCAAAGCGGATTATTCAGCATGCCATAGAACTGAGCCGAGCATGCAATTACTACGAAATTGAATATTATCCAGATGGCTGTAAGCAAAAATTCTTTACTTTTTACTTGATTTGTCACTACGCGAATTTTGTTCCCAAGGACTAGCAAAATCAAAATAGCGGAATTCTTGAGTCATCTCAATAGGTTCAGAAACCACACGTTTCTCTGAATCATCATAACGTACTTCCACATATCCACTTAAAGGAAAGTCTTTCCGTAATGGATGACCCTCAAAACCATAATCTGTTAATATACGGCGTAAATCAGGATGATTAGAAAAATAAACACCAAACATATCCCAAACTTCTCGCTCCCACCAGCCGGCTGACGGAAATATACTGACTGCTGAACAAATTGGAGTTATTTCGTCCACACTGGTTTGTACACGAATGCGTGAGTTATATTGAATACATAGAGTCAAGAATTCCATCGCAGAGCCGCAGTTTCCCTATGCACTCTCTCGATATAATAAAGTGCTCTCCGAACCGTGCGAGATAGTTACCCATCACACGGCTCTCCAACTCAAGTTCAGCTAAGGTTGTTCGTAATCATATGGCTTTAAGCGTGGGCTTTCCCGGCGAAATAATTTATTTTTTACATACATGGAGCACCCGTGGCCTTGCATTATAGCAAAAACTAGCAGCATATATGACTCCCGGAGGTGCTGCGCCCTCGTATTGCTTATCGTGATAACTTTTGTAAGCGAATGAGTTATGCAATTCGAGCGGGCTTTGCCTCTTTTAGCCGCGGTGCCTAATTCGCATATGTTTTAGCCAATGAGATATGTAGTATGTAGCTTAAGCGCGGTGCCTTATACATGGGTTTGTAGAGTTTGCCAGATGCTAATAATTGGCAGGGCAAGGTAGAGTGGAGGTTAACGCGCACTACCGAATAGCTTTAAGGATACTAAGAGTAAGCAAAACAGGGTTTCGGGTTACTTAATTTATCATAAAACCGCCAGACGGTTTATCATTTTACACATATTGACAAGTAAGCTAAGCCCACCAGATTTATGGATTCTATATATTATCTAATTGCCGCCGTATTGTTGTCAAAACTTGTAGGTATATTCTGAATTGCGACTAATAAGATATCCAAGGAAATAAATTTTATTAATTTTGGTTCAGGTTATTAGGTTCCTACCCGGGTTAAGTCTAAGCTAAAGCCGCACTTCAATAACTCATGTAACCAAATCAAGTATCTTTTCTGCCAGAGCTCGCGGACCAATTACTCCAATAGTAAAATCATCTGTGAACGCACGCTTGCGGATGGCTTAGACCGAGGTTTCCTACTGTTTCAATTTTGGCTCTATGTATCGCAGTGTGGCTGAGGAAAACTACATAAAAAAAAGAAATTATTTGCTGCACGCTTTTAGCGTTTTTTGCTTCAAAACGAAATTGGAAGTGGATTACTTAGTCCTCCAGTGTTTATGATACTTTGCTCAAAGTGCCGCATATAGTAGTTTTCCTATAAGCACCATTCTTCAAACCTGGATTAGGTGAAAGCTTTTTTTGGGCGGTAATCCACAAATTGATACCTTTTATTATGAGCCGAAAAAGGTTTTCTGTCTGGAACTGCTTTTTATGACAATGTTTCCAAAAAAAATGCAGACAATCAGAATATGTCGAAGCAGCAAAAAAATATATATTTTTTTTAACTGCTTAGTCTCCTCCAAGCTCAATCCCGATCTCTTCATGCTGCTTGAGTACGCAACGTACCCCCCGGCTAGGAGGGGGTACGTCGATTTAGGCTCCTTCCCCTCCGTCATACTATGACAGCGCTTTCCTTTTGCAGGGTCCGTTTGGAAGCGAGTAGGCAGGTACTACGAGCCCTCTGCCCCACGCATCTCTATCTAGAAAAATGCACGGTTCACCGGTTCCACCGAATGCTCGTAATTGGATGCTCTTGGGCATCTTCGCGCAGTGCGCTTCAGGTGTTTTAGATACCCTCAAGTGCTGTGCCTTTGAAGCTTCGCCCTTTACTTCAATTTTCATGAGCATAGCGAAAAAAAAAAAAGACTTTTGGGGATCTTGGTTCCTTGGTTGTCCTGGTACGATAGTCACTAAGCTCCGTCGTACGAAAAAGACGGTGTGATACTTTATTTGTGTCTTGACTAATTCGCCCGGGCTAATATCCCACCTTCTACTCACGTTCACGAATGCAAAAAAAGAAATAAATTTTTTTCCCCGTTCAACTGCGTTTCGAAGACACGGTCGGGTATCGCCTATGGGTTGGCTATTCCCTGTGATCCCCTTTCACGACAGGCTATGTTCCCCATTGGAAGTTCGTTCCGTTGGGTGTCTTTAGCGGTATATCCGTCAAATAAGTCGTGCCCGTTTCGTTGCAGACTTCTACAACGTCTCATTCGTTTTTTGGTACGAATGAGCACTTTATTCGGTTACTTCGCGGTCGCCCTTAGTAAATTATAAACTACTTCAAATCTTTGTTTTCGAGAAGGATAATCAACTCCACAAATATCAATCAAGACTTGAAAACGTGTATTGGTATGATATTTCAAAAACCATAATAATTGAAATAGGTAATCAGGATTGGTATATAATATATTTTCATGTTTTGATTTTTGAAATTGATGTATCCATTTTGGTAAAGTAGCTATCAGAGATTTGAAAAACGATTGGTTATCCACAAATCGTCTCTTTTTTTCTAGGAAGTAAACACATTAGAACATGAGTTAAAGGGCGAAGCATATTTTAGTATTACAAAGGGCCGAAGGCGCTGTCTAAAAGCTGGGAGCTTTGCTGATCTTGGACATTTTACTTTATTGATGTGATCTGGCAGAATTTACAAAGGCCGAAGGGCTGTTGCGTGTCTCAAGCCTTTACCCACTGCAGCCATTTAGATCTTCGGCCTTTTCAATGACTTAATTAGCCAAGGACTCGCTCACGAAAGTCTCAGGCCCAAACTTAGAATCTTTGTATAGCTTACATTAAAAAGTATTTCATCCTTTAACTTGCGCGGGCAGGGGCGTAGCCAGAGAAAATTATTGGCTGAATATAAAGCTGCAAATTTGGGGCTGGGAGCCCCACAGTGAATACGTTATGTAGCATTTAGTCTCTAGTGCAAATGTTAAAATGTTACAGAGTGCTCTGCTACGAATTCAACCGATTCGAGCTTGTAAACTTGGTAAACTTGATAAATCCGGAAAACATGAAGCAAAAAAAAATATATATTTTTTTATAAATGGTTTTTCATAGAGCCGCAGTAGATTATTTACTTGCCTGCGATAAAGCAAAAAAAAATCGAAGTGAACAACCAGCCAATAAATGTACAGTATAAAAGATCCTAGAAACGAATAGAGTAATTTATTTCTTTTCTTCTACGTGTTATATTGTATCTTGAGACTATGCTATGAAACTTTTTCATGGCATCTCTTCTAAACCGTCAATTAAGTAAAATAGAAATATACGAAAAACTGAAATAAGCTGAAAAAACAGTATATATTCCGTGAACTCGCCAAGGGCCGAAGGCGCTATACGTGTAAAGCTCTAACCGATTCGTTATCAAGTAAAGCCGGAGGCGCGCCGTGCTATTGCTAACTCATCCTGGCTGTCTACAGGAGCGGTTACTCGGCCGGGATAAGCTTCTTCGCTGGGCGGTACACCAACAGCTCATATCATATTATTTCCGCGCATATATGTGGGCACGATATTGGGCAGGCCGGTCGCCCGGGCATTGCCGTACTTATTAAGCTTTGAGACGCCTCTATGACTTACTTTATTTTGCTATAGGCCGTCATTGCTGTAGAAGCTACAAAAGCCTCGATGACTGGGGTTCTAATACCAGAAACAACTTTTTTGATAGCCGCTGCCATGCCAACACCATAATATATCAACACCATAATATATAATGATAATTTTTAGGGAAGACTTAACGAAGTCAATTAAATTTTGCAATGTGGTAAATCATCAAATTTAATGGAAACAGTAGACGACAACTGTTCGGATGATTACGCGCTTGCTATAATAAGACCAGCGAAACCAAAAAAACTATTAGATATGCCCGCTAGAAAAATTCCCAGTATAATAAATCTGCGCATAAAAGTAGCTAATTGATACGTTCTAGGCATAGACGTTTTTTGCGCCGTAGCTGGATCTGATGTGGAATCAGCAAAATCTCAGCAGATTCATAAAGAGATAGACGAAACAAAATTGATGGAACAGAGAAGACGGCGGCACGCCTGGGCCATAATAACCTCTTCTACTACAACTTATTTAGTCAGGGCGTAAGCTCCAATAAATTTGGTAGAAAGATACCACAGCGCAAAACCTCTCCTTTTATTTTATATTTTAATCTGTTGGTCAAAATCTCTTGTAAACTATAGCCAGATAAACTTCGTTTGATCCAGAGTTGTTGACCTAGGAGACTCCAGGAATATCCGCTGTAATTGCTAGAGCAATCCCGGCAAGGATACTTGTCCAAATCCTCTATAATTTTTTTTTAATCTTCACAAAGTGCAATGATGGATTTGAAAAGTGGGGCAATTGAAAACACACCACTAATTAATGAAAAAATAATAAGTAAAAACCGGATACGGGTATTTAGTAATAAGACGGTTAATAAATTGATGGCTTTTCATTTCACAACATAAATTGAATTCTTAAAAATGTGGGAAAGCTTGCGAGGACTTAAGTCCTCGCAAACATTAGAATTTTGGATTAATCTAGCTTCTAATTCGCCGAGAATGGGCGTAATAGCAAAATAGAAGAAAAAACCAACTGAAGCAATTTGTCCAATAGTAACATATGGTGCTTCCACAGGTTGACATCCAATCCAGCCTAAAAGTAAGCAATCTGCCAAAAGCAACCAAAATAATTTTTGGTGAATTGGTCGAAAACTTGAACTACGTACATACGATGTGTTAATGAACGGTAAAGCGAATAATGACACAAAAACTAGTCCTATGGCAGCTACACCCCCTAATTTGTTAGGTATACTTCGAAGAATCGCATAAACTGGTAAGAAATACCATTCTGGCACTATATGAGCCGGAGTTGACATAGGATTCGCGGGTATGTAGTTGTCGGGATGCCCCAGAACATTAGGTGCATAAAAAATAAAAATAGAAAAAAAAATGGCAAAAGCTACCCAACCTACTAAATCTTTTACGTATATATAGGGATAAAAAGCTATTTTATCCACAGAAGAATTGATACCCAATGGATTATTAGAGCCATATTGATGTAATGCAGCAAGATGAATAATAGCAGCGGCAGCTATTATAAAAGGAAGTAAGTAATGAAGACTAAAAAAACGATTTAAGGTGGCATTATCTACCGAGAAACCACCCCAAAGCCAAGTTACTATAGTGTCTCCTACCACAGGTATTGCACTAGCTAAGCTTGTAATGACTGTAGCTCCCCAAAAACTCATTTGCCTAAATTCCCCCAAACCATGTCTTTTCTACACCCTTTTTAGACTTTATAGATGAATGATTTCAGGCTCCACCGGTTTTTTTTCATTTCAGCATTTCACTCAGAATATTAAGCAGCAATTTAAAGTATTTTTTACTAGAAATAGCCCTGATATGAAATTTTTTCTGCAGTATTTTGGTAAAACTATTTGTATGAATAAGGCCCGCGCGCTCTTTGACTTTATCATTTATAGGCCAATAGGCTAATGCTTTAAGAGTCGAATAGTCAATAATTTTCTTAGAAACTATCTTAACTGCCTTAAAAGAAAATAAAAAGCAATTCAAACTAGCCGAGCCGATGTTTTGATTTGAAATCTTAGATACTGGCGGGCCTTCGGCCTTACTATTATTCGTCAAATTGGGTGTTACTTAAATATCCCCGGAGCCAAAACTAAAAGTAAACCCTATTAAAATATCCTGGATCTGTTATGGCAAAAGGTTACAAAGCTGCTTAAGTAAGGCTTATAAATAGAATCTTAATATACGGCTTAAATAGACCATAAGACTCCAATAGGCCGGAGGCCTTTATTCATTCATTCATTAGAATGAAATAGGCATGATTTTTTAGAGAGAAATGGGACTATATATTTACCTAGCCGAAGATCCATGATAGACTAGGCACCCCACGTGTAGTCTCTGAGGAAATCTCTATGCTATTCTTTCCAAGGCCGAAGACGCCTATTCTCGTGTAGTAAGAGTTTTCCTGCGGATTGTCTATGATGACATGCTAAGGATTTTTACTTAGAATTTAAACCCACGCAAGACAGCAAGGCTAAAATTCTAGAGATCGCCACCAAAAATCGTCCATTTCGCGCCTTCCATAGAAGAAAAGTACCTTAGTAATAAAGAGTTTCCCGCATTTAGTGGGGTTTTTTTATCCTTCTATTAGTAGAAGGAGGGGCCAAATTGACCCCACGGTAGTACGTATCCTATAAAAGCTGTTATAATCATTAAAAGTAAAATGACAACTCCAAGACACCAAACTAATTCCCTAGGACTCGAATAACTTCCATAATATAAACCACGAAAAATATGAAGATAAACCACAATAAAAAACATACTTGCCCCATTAGCATGCATATAACGAAGCAACCAGCCGCCTTTCACATCTCTCATGATGTGTTCTACGCTTAAGAAAGCTAAATCCACATGAGGCGTATAATGCATAGCTAAAAAAACGCCTGTAATTATCTGAATGACCAAGCAAAGACCAGCCAACGAACCAAAACTCCACCAATAACTTATATTGCTCGGGGTTGGATAATCTATCAAATGATTGTTAAATGTAGAAAATATAGGTTGTTTAAGAATCGATAGTCGTCTTGCCATATTAATGTTTCGTGCTTTCTCGTTTTCGCGGATCATGGAAACTTTGTGTTCTTCATGATTAACGCAATCCATCATGGGCAGGATTTACCCATCATTACAAGGCCTTAGATAAAAAAAAAATATATATATATATATTTTTTTTTCGTTTTAGAACGCTCAAAGCCTGCATTTACGGAGTTAATAGAACGAATAAAATATATTATTTTCTATTTCTTCTAATCAATTCATTTGGTTTTCGAGCTACTATTTAACGGAGTTTTTTTTAATTAAAAATATAGATTTTTTAGTTGCACTGCAGTGAAATTGTTCAATGAATTAAGGGAGCCAGTCAAAGGCTACTAGAACACCAGATACAAAAACTACCCAAGCTAATGATAAAGGTAAGAATACTTTCCAACCAAGCCTCATTAATTGGTCATAACGATATCGTGGAAATGCTGCACGGACCCATATATATACAAACAAAAAGAAAAGAACCTTGATACTAAACCAAATAGAACCCGGAATCACATGGAAAATAGGAATATCTAGGATGGGCAGCCAACCTCCTAGAAAGAGCAATGTACATAGACTAGGAGAGTAAGGGTGCTGCTTCGTGGGCCCGAGAATAATAGATATTGACACCCTTCTCAAAGAACCGTACGTGACACTCTCGCGTCATACGGCTCCGTTCTGGAAATCTGGAGTCTCATCCCCTTTAACCAACGCTACGCCTAGGTTTCCGAATCACGAAGGCCTCGCATGGATGCCCGAGTGTGGATGATCGGCACAGAGCGGAAAAAATTTATTTTCCGTCAAGTTTCAAGCTGCTTGGTTTAGACTTGATTCGCTCATAATAGGACGCGAGTAGTAGTAGTCTATTGTCCGCAATAATATAGGTGCTGCGCTTTGCGCCCTAGTGACTTAGGCTCGCTACGCTCGACTTTCAGACTAATGTCTACTACTGCAGGTGCGTGCTATCTCCCAGAACCAGAATGATTATCCCTGTTCAATGAGTTTACATTCATCCCCGGATATGGGGTATCGTTTCCTTCCCCCGCTACCCTTGTAGCTGTCACCTGTAATTCGCGCAGGTGTGTCCGCACCCCCTGGATGAGACGAGAAGTTTTTTCTCGCAGCAACCCTCCCTGGTTCCAGACCTAGGAGCGCACTTTCCCGTATGAGCATTCGGTACACGTATAGGTCTGGGGAAAAATTACGAGGTACCCATTAGGGTATCTCCCTAGTCTTAGATAGGTCGTCCGATGGGTTCGCGTTTCGTTGTTGTGCTGACACACCAGGCTACCCTTCTCCGAAAGCTTCGCGGGACCTACTAGTCTTCAGATCGCTCGGAAGGGTTTACTGCACAAGGCCCTTAAAAGGACACTGGCTCCTGCAGAGGGCCGCAGCCCAACGAATGTCAGATGCAAAGCTCCACACCTCATTAAGATCATATTAGCATATTCCCCTAAAAAAAAAAGAGCAAAACCCATCGAAGAATATTCTACATTATAGCCCGCGACTAATTCAGCTTCTGCTTCTGGTAAATCAAAAGGAGCTCGATTAGTTTCTGCTAAACAAGAAATAAAGAACATAATAAATACAGGAAACAAGGGAATACCAAACCATATCTGCTTTTGCGCGATTACAATCTCACTAAAATTACAAGAACCTACACAAATTAGTACCGTAATAATAATAAGACCGATAGAAACTTCATAAGAAACCATTTGAGCTGCAGATCGTAATGCTCCTAAAAAAGCATATTTAGAATTACTGGACCAGCCCGCTGTAATAATACCATAAACGCCTAGAGAAGATATAGCAAATAGATAAAGTATACCTACATTTAAATCTGACAATACCATACCATAATCAAAAGTAGGGGTCGGAGATTTCCCCGCCCTCCGAACCATACGTGACAGTTTCCCATCATAAAGCTCTCCGCCACTGATTTACTAAAGCACGTCAACAAAAATATATATATATATTGACGCGCTTCACGAGGTACTTATTGAATGAGATCGTAGCAGCATTTGAGTGTCCGCTATGACCAACCCGTCTTTTCAGAAGAGTTGAAGCGTCGCCGCCTTCACCACAACATCTGTGGCAAGGAAAGGGCTACACCCTCTACCATCGAATCATGACTGCCGCCCTTCAGTACCTGGCTTAGTCGATTTCCCTATCCACTTACTACAGCGGCTCCGCCGACCCTCTCACTAGAGAGTAGGTCGATCCCGTGATTGCGTCTTCGACTCTTTTCACCTGTTTGTTGAGGTAAGATGTCCGCATAGTATTATTCCCTTATTGAGAATGCCCCCGAAAAAAAAAATATATATATTTTTTTCCGTCTTCGGCCTCCGTTATACCTACCAAAAGAACCGATTACGGGACCAAGTCGTTATCCGCTGGCTTGGTGAATGCTGTCGTTCAGCAGCTACGTAATTCGGATTCGTCAGCCTCATCAACCCCAACAGTATCTCCCGAGTCGTCCTTTGAAATAGGGGTCTCCTGTGACTTGGTTTCCCAGATGCTTTTCCACGCGCATTGCGGCAACGCTACCTCTGGGTGATTTACTCCATTGACGCAGACTAGAGATCGGGCACCAGGATATGCCCCATAACGACGAAAACACCTTGCACGGCGCGCGGTATAACAGCCCAAGCAACCAAACTTAACATAAATGTAATTACTGGAGCCATTATAAAAATAAATAAATTAGCACTACTTGGTAAAATAGGTTCTTTTATCATTAATTTTAAACCATCTGCTAAAGGTTGTAACAATCCAAACAATCCCACTACATTAGGACCCTTTCTACGTTGCATAGAAGCCATTACTTTACGTTCAGCTAGAACTAAGAAGGCTACTCCTAGTAAAAGGGGTATTATTATTCCAAGTATTTTCGCTAAAATACCAATGATATACAGTCTCATTTTGTTGGCTTTTTTTTCTATCTCATTTCATACGAAAAGCTACAAAAAATATATATATATATATTTTTTTTTTACAATAGCTTTAGAAAAACATGGGTTGTGGACCGCAGGCTACTTTAAGCGGATAATTGAAAATTAAACCGCTTAAAGTAGCCTGAATGAATGATAGCCCCCAAATAAAGTTGTGAAATGTCATAAGAATTATGAACATGACACCTTAATTGGCTATGGCCAGAAAACAGAAACCTACCCGCGGAGCTATATATATATTTTTTTGCCGCGGGTTTACGGCTCCTTGCCCTTAGGCATTAACAAAATACTTGCGCGAGAAGAATGCATTAATTTCTATTTTTCTTAGTCCAATCGGAGAACTGGCTAAAAAGCCTTTAAAAAGCTTTGATTCAATTCAGGGCTGATCCAACAAGCTCGTAAAATGAACTGGCCGCGGAGCATAGCATATTTTTCTACTGATTAGCGAAACAAAGAAAAAAAAATATATATATTTTTTTTTCTTTGTTTGCAAAACCAACCAAGTGCTACGCGCCTTTCCAAAATACATACATATAAGCATTTCCTATAATTAATTAGTAGTTTTATTGTTTAGTGCATCTAGCCCATCTATTTTAATATGTATGTAAACTTTACATAATGCCGCGTTTTACAAACGAGGCGGTCGAGACCAAACAGACAAAAAAAAAGGGGGGGGGGGCGCGGGTTCTCACATAAGCCGCGCACCCCCGCATAATGGACGAAGAAGACCGCAGAGCTATATTTATTATTCGGTTCCCACAAAAATGTTACTGGTATACCATCAGCACGAGGCCTCTCCAAAGCGCTGCGGGAGCAACAACCTAAGCAAACCGGCCTAGGGCAAGTACGCGCGTGCCGCGCGGCGTTAGTCAACAACCTTCTTCGCTTTTCTTATGCAAATCTAACGGTTGCTTTTAAGCAGCTACGGTTTTATCCATTCGACTGCTGTTGAAAAAAAAAAGCAGGTTGCATATTACGTGATAGGGCATAGCAAACATATTTTTTTTCAGCGGCAAGGTCGGGACGCCTTTTATGCCCTCTGGATTGACATCATAATGCCCCTTCTAGACCTCAAGCTTCCTCTTAAAGTAATAATTAAGTTATTATAACTTTTGAGTCTATCAAAATATTTGCCTCGTGACATCACCGCTATATGGATACCTTCCTTCCAAAAAGTACTAGGATCCATATTAGAATCGCTAGAATTAATCACGAATATCACCATAATTACAAGCCCAGTTCTTAAAAAAAAAGCAGACTAAATTAAGTTGTATCTTTAAATAAAGTATGATTAGGTTGGTAAAAAAACTGTTTCAGATTTTCTCTCCTTTTTTTAATTACCTCCCCACCAATAAATAGATACAAATAGGAATAACCAAACCACGTCAACAAAATGCCGGTACCAAGCAGCTGCTTCAAAGCCAAAGTGATGCGTTTGGGTAAAATGCCCTAGATATTGACGAATAGCACATATTATTAGGAAAATGGTACCTATAATGACATGAAAACCATGAAACCCTGTGGCTAAAAAAAAGGTAGAACCATAAATACCATCGGAAATCGTGAAAGGTGCTTCTACATATTCCATTCCTTGAAACCCGGTGAAGACTAAAGCCAGCAAAATGTTAGAGTCAAAAGTTACTTCATAGAGCCGTACAACTGGGTTGCCGTTTACTCATCTGACATAATAAAGTGCTCTCCGAACCGTGCGAGATAGTTACCTATCACATGGCTCTCCAACCTGATTTTTTACTTCATAGGGCACGTAGTCCTTTATCTTTATAAAGGCTTAGGCTTAATTCTATTCAGACATGAAGTCAGATTTCCTGTGTCAATCAGGTAAAGTCCATAAATGAAAATCATTTATGTACAGTGATTTAGACTCCTTCTCGCTTTGCCCTTAAACGAATAAGATCGAGTAAAGTGTTTTACTGTTGCCAGCTCTCTTTCGAGTAGGCGGATACTACGAGTCCTCCGTCCCGGATAGCCGGATCATGGCTATCTAGTTCACCGGTACTACCAAGGTACTCTTATACTTACATGAAAACACATAAGATTTCCAACTAATAGTGCTAGTTCGAACAGAAAAGCAGCCGTGCTTCCAGTGTTTTTGTTTCATATTGAAATTGGGACCTCCTCCTGCTCTGCCACAGGCAGGCTACCATTCTGCCATGGAGAAGATTGCGCTGTAATATTATTGATTGATCAATAACCTGACCGAACACGCTCGAGTTAGTGTCTCATAAACACCTCACATTCATGAATAACCCATTCGGCTATATTTCCAAGACACGGTCGGAAAAGTTCTCTAGAGTGGGTCAACCCTGTCCTTTCCTTTTGCAACATGCTATTGTCCCGGTTGGTTTAAATGGTAAGTTGCATCCGTCTCATTGCGAGCATCAGCAATGTTATGATTACAAGAGGTAATCAAAAAGTTTCCTTGGTAATCTGACGGTCGCCTGGTAGCTACTAAAGCATAAACAGCTTGTTTTTTGAATCCAGCTAATATAGCATGATGAGCCCAAGTCACGGCAGCTCCAGATGAAAGTAGAATAAGGGTATTTAGAAAAGGAATTCCCCAAGGATTTAACACATCAATTCCTTTGGGGGGCCGAATAGCTCCAATTTCTACCGTAGGTGCCAAAGAAGAATGAAAAAAAGCCCAAAAGAAAGCTAAAAAAAACATGACTTCAGACACAATGAACAAAATCATACCATAGCGAAGTCCTAATTGGACCACAAACGTATGATGTCCTTCGTAAGTGGATTCACGTATAACATCGCGCCACCATACAAACATAGTATATAGGATCATTCCCAAGCCTAAGCTAAGAAGTGTTCCACCTCCCGTAAAAGAGTGCATGTACATAACACCACCAATGGTGCTTGCCAAAGCTCCCAATGAACCCAAAAGAGGCCATGGACTTGGATCTACTAAATGATAAGGATGCTTTTGAGAGACACTCATAATTCGTCCTGTGTTTGCTTTTTAGTCTAATTTATTTGATACCCAAGAAACATAATCATCCAAAGAAACAGCTTCTACAACAATGGATAGGGGTCAGGAAAAGCCCCTGCCCTCCGAACAGTATGGGAGCCTTTCAGCTCGTACTGCTCACCTTCCTAGATCTTAACCTTGGGCCTTAGGCAACCTTCTCCACAATAGTTAGAGTTCTCAGTATCTTCATCTGCGCCGCAGCCCACAAGTAACTGTTGGCGGCGTCGTGGTATTTGTTGTCCACACAGCAGTTTCGTACCTATACTGGTCATAGGTAACTTTTCCCGAGCGAATTTTAGCTCTCATGTCTCTAACCTCTATGCATATCTCCTCGATTAGATCTACAAATGGTACACAATCAAAATAACCCCGCGCGGGTCAACTTTGGCGCCCCAGGTCGCATCTACAATCTTACGCGGGAGCGCCAATTGCTCAGACTTAAAAACCTTTATAGCGTTCAGCCCTCAGTGGGCCCGCGTTTAATTGGAACATATCCTTGGCCTCCTCTGTGGAGCCGAAATCCGCGCGGGCGACCAAATAGAATAGGCAAAAAATATGACCTCCAGCAGTTTTTTTACACGATGCTGCTGCCCTCCTTCCGATTCCGCTTGGCTTGGGTATTTCCGGTGGTGTGAAAAATAGATGACTTTTGCTTGGCTTATTTACTAAATGGGCTGGGTTTTTTTTTTATTCAAAGTATTCCTTACAAATCTCGGTGTCATTTTTTTTAGCTTTCTTCAAATAGCCTTGTACCAGACAAAGGATCGCTCAATATTCGGGTGAATCGGTAGTATCTGCCGTGTTTGCTTCTGTAGATTTTTACTCATATGGCTATCGAGAGACGAACAAGATCTGTCCAGTTTAACTTGAGCGTAAACTAGCGTATAGACTTGTTGAGAGCTCCTGTTGTCTTAGTAAAGGAAAAGTACGATCTTGGATTGGCCCCCTTCGCACGACCTGAACAGGCCTGTAATACTATGAGGCCTCTGAACTCCCTCACGACACTGTCATGGGGATGCTTAGCCCCGACTTCCATAGGTCCGAATTAGGTTTTACCTTCTAGTGAGAATTTAGGTCCTTGCGCGGGCGTCTGATTTCTCGGACTTGCTCTGTATGGAGTGCCCCGTGGTTTCTCGAGTGCCGCAGAAGCTAATGCCATCAACTGCGGGTTTGACACTATTGGTCTACTAACCACTCGCTCGCCGCTATATCCTGCTTGGGACGTTCGGTCCAGCTTAAGACGGGCTCCGCGTTTCAAGCTCGTTATCCTAACCATATCCTCTGCTTTCCCGGGGAGCCCTAATGGGGGCAGGCCCATCGATCCCCGGCTTTTCCCTACTGCTCTAGCCATGATATTACTATGATAGCTTTTTTGGGTAGCTCGCACCCAGGTTTGCCCTGTTCGAGAAAGTGCGACTGAGCCAGAGTGGGCTCAGCAGTCGGCCTATTTATTCGGGCGCACGCATAAACGCATGATTAGTTCCACAAAGTTCACTGCACTGACCATAGTAAACTCCTTCTCGTTTAATAAAAATGGAAGTCTGATTTAAACGACCAGGTACAGCATCACATTTTACACCTAAGGAGGGTACAGCCCAGCTATGAAGTACATCAGCAGATGTTATAATCATACGTAGATGAGTTTTTGCTGGTACAACTACTCGATTGTCTACTTCTAATAAGCGCAATTGACCCAATTCTAAGTCATCTTCCGGAATCATATAACTATCAAAAGTTAGTGACTGTTCATCAGAACTGTTATAGTCTGAATACTCATAAGGTTGGGTCGACGGCCAGTCCTTGGTCCCAAGGGCCCATACGCCTCCCACCAAACTGTACTTGCAAGTTTCCCCGCAGACAGCTCTCCACGCCCATTAAAACTCGAAGAGTAGAATGTCTAGTTCTTTCCCACCCAGGGATAAAACGTAATATACTCTCTACAGCGGATCTTCGGGTGGCTTATCAGGGGTCTGCTTCTTGTTTTATTGAGCCATGATCTTAGTGAAACCTTGAAAGGTCAAAACTTTGGCCCTTTTGTTGATATGTCTGTAATAAGGTGCTTCCGCAATTTCAGTAGTTTTATAAGCAAGACACAGATCATATAGGAAAAAAAAGTATGGGACCTTACTGCATAGTTAACCACATAAAACGAATCCAATCTAGTTATCCTTTGTTCAATAAGTGCAACGTTCGAAAAAGGGGTGATAGTCCAAGTTGTAGGAATGAAATGACCCAATGAACCCATGGTTTATTTATTAATCCCCGGGCCTTATGTCCTTGTTCATTGTTTTATAGCAATAGGCTTTCCGTTTACTTCTTGTTCCTAGCACCTATTGATGTTCCAAAAAAACTTACCGGTTGCTTGGAACTGAAAGGATCTGTCCTTCATTTTCTCGATAATGATAAGACGGGTCACGCCCTGAATCGTCGAGAGTGGACTCGCCGACTCCTGAAGTAATGTTCCCAAATTTTAATTTGATCTTGCGATATGCGGTTTTGTAACGTAACTCTTTATCAGGTCAAATAGACTAAGATATTAACATTTCCACCGTAAGTAAATCCTCTGTGACCCTTGAGTTTTCGCCGAAATTGCCCGACGTCCCTTGCGAGCGGCCGAGACTCCGGTACAGTATAAGCGCTGGTCCCCTTCGGTAAAGTTCTTGTTCTTGATGTTACCTACTAGAGGACCTCCGTCCCCAAAGAAGAAGAGCAAGCCTCTCTGAGGCTCGTTCTTCTTCTTTCGGCAGTTTTGCCATTACCGTGGTTGTTGCCAACGTTAGGGGATCCCCTATTCCAAAAAATGACGGGGCCGGGCCTGTTAGATTCGAAGTCGTATACCACTGGCTGTGGTGCTGATAGATTCAATACTTCAGCGCTGTTATTGGACATTGCAGGCTGAGCAGTCTATTTCTTGTATATTGCCTACACCGAGAAGAGGAATGTGTACCTCCAGCGACTTAAAGAATGGAACCATAGGCCTATTAGCTGGGGGAGCCTTTTCAGTCTATAGGTTTAACCTCAACTTCCCGTTTCTGGCATGCTCTAGTCCTTTCAGTCTTTCAACGTCAAACGAAGAATAATTTTGGCTCATCTTCCTTTTGGTAAGCCAGAAGCTTTGCAGACCATAGAACCAGTCCGGTGCATTTCGTTGCACGTCCATCATTCTTGTGAAAGGGCGCACTCCAATACCGTTGATGTCCAATAGCTTTGATAGTAGCACCACAGCCAGTGGTATACGACTTCGAATATAATAAAGCAAAAGATGGTATAGCAATAAACATCAGAATAATACTAGGAAAAATGGTCCAAATAATCTCTATAGTAGTTCCATGAACAATCCTTTCTGGAATTGGATTTCTTTTATAGTGAAAATGCCATAAAGCGCGAACCAACATCCATAATACAAAGATCAAAATAATTATTAGGAAGAAAAAAATATCATGATGTAAGATAGGGGTCAGCGCTCGATGTCTGCCCTCAGAACCATACGTGACAGTTTTCCGTCATAAAGCTCGCTACCTCGAACCTCGGCCTGAGGAGGGGCGAAGAAGCATGCTCTGCCCCCTTCTCCAAAACAAAATATGAAACGTAACGGCGCTACGCACACCTTTCTTTGTTCGCAAAGCGAACAAAGTGGACATGTGTTAAACGGTCAGTCAGCAGGGAAGCTTGCATAGAAACAAGCAAAAAAAAATATATATATATTTTTTTTTCTCACTTTATTCCACAAACTATTGCGCAGTGGCATCATCAAGGCTATAGACTGATTGCTTCGTAACACGTAGCTAAGATGATGGTATCGTTGAGCGCGTAACAGTCCATTGTATGCTTCATCCTTGCATTTACAGGCTTTCACTCGCTCTTTAACTGAGATAGGGACACGGGAAAAAAATATATCTATTTTTTTTTTCAAAGCCCCTTCCTTATGTACCTCAGAGAGGATACGAAACGGTCTTAGGTTGATCCCCTTAATAGCTAAAACTATGCATTCTTACTACGGGATCTCTGAATTCTCCCTGTACAGGGAGTTAGTTCCCCAGCTTCCACCATCACGGATTTTAAAGGGTTAGATCCTTGCGTGAATGCCTGATTTCTCGGGCTATTCCTGTATAAAGTGCCACGTGGGGACTCAAGTCCCGTGTTCGCAATTGATATCGAACGCGAGTTCGGCCGTTTTGCAGGCTTACTATCCACGCGTATGCCTTGATATTTTGCTTTAGACATACGGCCCGGAATTGGATGGACTAGATTCACGTATCAAGTTTGTTATCCTGATCTTTCCTTATGCTTTGTCGAAGCATCCTAGTGAGGGCAGTCTCAATGTTCTGCGAGTTTCACATGATGCTTTCGGGGCAATCTTATTGCTAAGGATGTCCCACCTGTGTAGCTCACATCCTGGCTATCGCCAGCTTGAGCAGATGTGGCAGAGTTGGAGCAGAGCTCTGCAACCGTGATGATATATCTAGGCGCACTCAATTATTCCTTGCATCATAGGTGTTGCTGCGTCTTGAAATCCTAATTGCCAAGGTTCCGCAGCGTCACAATAAGCAATTGGAAATAGCCATGTATTTTTCAAACTCATTTGGTATATTCTTGTTTTTTTCAGAACTACTTCAGCCCTTCAACAGGCGCCACAAAAGGGCCAACCAACAAAAAAATCGATTTTTTTGTTAGACGCCCATTAGGATAGGCAAACCCGCGGTAATAATCCTATAAGAACCCAGAAAATAAAAAGATCTAAGATTAAACCCACCCCGTAGATTATAGTTTTGTATCATAAAACTCTACGTTCAAATTAATAGAACTTAAATCCTAAGAAAGATATACTTGCTAAACTCGAGAAATAAAAGAACCTAAGTTCCCAATGGCTCTTTAAGAAACAAAAATATTTTCATATCTTATAAAAACGAAGGAGTTTGCGTTTGGGACAGGGTACTTAATAGATAATTTAGGTGGTAATTTTTTTGTAGGTGTCTGTTGAAGGTCTGCTTATGATACTTGTGGCCTTTCTTCCATGGTCGTTTGTCCTGCATACTGATTTTTAATCTTATCGCGCAAAGACCCTTAGCTTGCAGCTTGTTGTATTTAGCTTTTACTAAACGCTGAACAGCATCATCTAGACGTGGCTGTTCATTCTTCATCAGTACTTCTTTTTTTTACTACCTAATCAAACCAACAAGCATTAATTTATTTCATGTAACGCTCTTCAGCCTTTCTTAAAAGCTGATCCGTGTTTTTAGCTTTATCAGTAAGTACCTGATAATCAAACTTTAGCTTTTCCAATTTTAGGCTTTTCTCTCACAATTCTAATGCATTCGCTTTATTTAAATTGTGCACGTACAACTAAGTACCCCGCCGCAGTAAAAGCGCCTATGGCATTACCAGCTATCTTATTTTCGTTTCGCCAAAATGACAGAGAATTATGAAAACTTTGTGTGGTTGTTTTTTTATGTAATTTTATTTAAACAACCTTTAAAATAGAAAATATTTTAAACTTTAAACCTAAGATTCCACGCTAAATAAAGATAATAAGATTATTTTTTTTTTTCATCTGTGCGTAACACTTTCCTAAGCTCTAAACGTTGAGGGTACTGAAGTTCCAGATTATTACCTATTAAGTTTACTTTTATTTGTAGGGCTTTATAGTCTACCTTATCCTTATAAAAAGCCAAAATAATCATGAAAATAAACTATTTATTATAGACGGTGGGGTCTGGGTTCCATCGCAAGGCCGCTTCGGCTGGAATGCCCAATTAATAGGATTGAGGATAGAAGGCGTAAACCGGAGCAAATGGCTTTTCCGTCACGAGGGGTGGCCAGTAGACCGCGTCAACAACTCCTTTTTATTATATTATATAAAGTGTCGGCTACGTTCTTAAGGTCTAAGATTATAGTCGTCTATTGGAGTGTACTCACGATTTACAAGGCTTTTTCATATTTTCCTTTGTAGTTTGCCAATTCCTTGAATTCATTCATTAGTAACCCAAGCCTTTACATTCAGACTCAAGGATTCCCTAACAGCATTGTTGTTTTCTCCTGAATCGCTATTTGAACCAATGGTTCGTGGTAGGAGTTCTCAAAACCTTTTTCAACAAATTATTATTTTAAATATTTATTTTTATATTTGCCGAATACGGAAGGGTTTTTCCGGGAAACAAAACCGGATTCTAGTATAAAGCATGCTAGGTCCCCATCAACAATTCGGTATCCTCCTCCCCCCCCCCCTTCCCTTCTATTATCAAATAAAACTTACTTTAATTTAGTAAATTTATCTTATTGCTCCTTTAACAACCAAGTTAAATGAATCTTTATATAAGTATAACGCCAACGCAGCTTACTTTTTTGCATTTAACTCTTTAAGCTGGAGTCGAAGGGCCCAATAGATAGAGTAAGCTTTTTAAAATAATTATAGGTCATTATGTTGGGCAGAGAAAGCTTCAGTAATCACGCAACATGCTTGATGAAAGCAAGTCATATATCATAAATTATCCCCAAACATCACTGTTATTGAGTCGAACTTAAGCCTTCGAAATACTCCCCCTCAAAGTGCTTGCAAGATTTTCAAGCACGCGGCTCTTGTTTGGTATTCGAAACTAGCATAATTGAACAACTATGATGGCATAAACCAAAAAAAATATTTTTTTTTTATGAAGACCCAGTTCGTACCATAACTGTATAATGATGAAAAAAACTGATTGTTTCACTTCCAATTCATTGTACTATGGAAACTCTGACGCCATTGCTGATGATTTTAACGCTGAGAGCACCAGACCGCATAGTGCGGCATATATATATATATTTATTTATTTTGCCAAGCCGCCCCGCTTCAGGCCCAAATTGACCCACTTTTTTTTTCAGAGCTCATTATCGAATAAAAATCAAAAAAAAATAGAAAAAAAATTTAAGCTTAATTCTTAAGTAAAAAGGGCCCCTGGGCTTTCAGTTTGGGAATTAAGCCTGCCAAATAAAATTAAAATAGGGCGTTCCTTTTTAAAGAAAAAGCGAGCCCCGGGGGCTGCGTTCCTCACTGCCAAATCGCGGAACGGTTACTGGCACGTGCTATGGACGAAGCCACAGGCGAAGCAATCGAGTGTCGCCAGTTTATCCGCCTACGCGCGTAGCTTGATAACTACAAGCAAACTAAACACGATGCATAATGCATTATAAGTGCTTCGCACAACTGAATCTGTTCTACATGATCAGTATTAATCTCCCGTTAACCATGTGCCATCATATGTAAAAAACAGAGCCTACAAAGGCTTTGGTTATTTGCTTTAATAAGTATAATCAACCTCTTGGAAACACACAGTTAAACCAATACAATGCTTAAAGGGATTCAAAGTAGCAGATTATGCAATTTGTGGATTATTCATATAATGGAAAAACCACTTGGCTTTGATTCAGTTCTGCAATAACATAGTAATTAGATGCTACGCCATGGAGTAGACCCATGGTTCAGGATTAAAAGCTAGGCGTGCCTTGAAACACATGAAAAATTTACATGCTTTATGCTCGATAGCTTGAACATGCTGTACTTACATAAATAGGAGTTAAAAAAACCCGAAGGAATTGCGTTTAACCATAAGATTTATCCATATGAGGCCTAACTTAGGCATAATCTATAGTATGCTGCGTTTTCTAAATTTGTTTTTAAATAAAGGTAAGGTAGTTGTTTAGACATGCTCTGAACAATGCCATAGTAAAAAGCTAAATCCTGTATCAATATATTCAGCGCACTTAACAGTTATTTGCGCTAACCGCGGAACTCTTAGAAAAAGAACACAAAAAAATACTTGGCTGCGCTTCGCGCCTTTGGCCATAGAGGCAAAAGTTGCAGTAAAGGGGTTTGGATTGAATAGAAAAGATAAATGCATCAAGGGCAATGCAGTAACTTGGAAAAGAAAACGAGCCGTCATGCCACCACCTTTATTCCTATTTGCTGCTCCGCCCCACGCCTTTTGGCGGTTGCAGCACGCAGCAATTTATTTTACAAAATAGAAAATTTGTTTACTTTTCGATTCTTCGACCACTAAAATGGAAAGTAGAACTTAAGTCGTCCGCCCCGGCATACGTCAAAAAAATAGAGATTTTTTTTAGTTACCTTTTCTTTTCTTCGCCCCACATTTATTATTGGCTTTACGAAGGACTTTAGTCCCGGAAAACGTTAGCTTTCCGGGGGTTTACCCGCTTTCTTTGCTTTGTGCGAAAGAAAAGCAGAGATTGAAAAGGCACAGTGAAAAAAAAAAGAAGCGTACAAAAAAAAATATATATATATTTTTTTTTGTACGCTTCTTAATGGCTTCAGCTCTCTGAAGCCCTCAAATATCTCTGATTTTTTTGATAGTATTTTTAAAATCTATAGCATTTTGTCGGAACACATCCTGTCTTTTGACTTGAGTAGTTTTATGCATAGTAAGTACTATAGCTCCAATCATGGCTACTAATAAAATAAGACTAGAAACCAAAAACAAAACAAAATAGGTGGTATAAAGTAAATTGCCTAATGTTTCCAAATTAGTCCAACTTTGTAGCTTTTCAGCATAAACTGTATATGTTAAATAAGTTGTACTCAATTTCGTTGGTAATATTGGAATGTAATCATTATCTACAATGAAAAAAATTTCCAACAAAAAAATAACTCCAATAATACCACCTACAGGTAAATAACGCAATACATTCTCGTGAATTTCTGCTATTTTAATATTTAACATCATAACGACAAATAAAAATAAAACGGCAATAGCTCCTACATAAACCACTAAAAAAATCATAGCAAAGAAGTCAAGACCTAACAAAACAAGTAAACCCGAAGTGTTGAAAAAAACTAAAATGAAAAATAAAACAGAATGGACTGGATTTTTAGCACGTATTACCATAACACTAGAGACTAAAGCAATGCTCGAAAAAACAGAAAAAAGTATCATGGTTATTTTACTAAGTCCCTTTTATTATTTGCTTTAACAATGAAAAAAAATCTATATATTTTTTTTCTACGCGTCATCTCTTCTCCAGATGATGATGCGAGCAAACACAAACCAAGCAGAAAAACAACTAAAGCCAACACATGTACACAGCATAGAAAAAGAGCCCCATAAGAAAGAGATCCTGCTGGTGCAGAGGAAGGGGTGCGAAATAAGAGCGCTCTCGATACGAAATAAGCCTTCGGTTATAAAGTGCAACAGGAAGCAAAAAAAACATTTACATAGCTAATTTATGAATCGTTTCGTACGAAAACAACTCGAAGCGGTTTCAGCTCCGAGAGCCTCCGGTGATGCAAGGTTCAAGAGTGTCTCAGGTTCTTGTCAGTCGAGTAGATAAATCTCGATATATCGTAATAGTAAATGCATGGCGAACTTTGCGCATAGTTAGATACAAAACTATCTTTCGCCCGTAAAACCCGTAGATTATTTTTCGATTTTGAATTCGCATAAAGCAAATTCATCATGTATGATAATTAATGACCATCTTTATTTCTAAACTTTATTCCTTGTGCCCTTAAGGAGACACTCTTGAACCTTGCATCACCGGAGGCTCTCGGAGCTGAAACCGCTTCGAGTTGTTTTCGTACGAAACGATTCATAAATTAGCTATGTAAATGAGCGCTTTTCACTTTTGCTTCTTAACCAAATATTGGAAAGCACATGATTGGGGTCTTCGACCCCAACTTATGAAATTGGGGCAAGGAGAGGCTTAGAAACTTTGAGTTTTATTCTCGTCTAGAACAAACATAAATGACACAAAATCACGCATACTTTGTCCATTAGCTTATGGAAAAAAGGCGCGCAGCAAACCAACAAAAAATCTAGGCGCACAAAAATATATAGATTTTTTTTCATATATATTAGAAAATGCAGAAAAGTGAAAAAAAAACATTTTTTTTAGCTCTTCAAATCCATTTGATTATGCTTCGCCTTTCCTTTTTTCCAAAAGTTACCATTAATTATTTAAGAAAAAAAAAACATAAATAGAAATTAACGCTCTATTCGCTGCGCGAATGTAGGGCAAATCAAGCTTGGCTTCGAGGTATTTCTTCATATATAATATATATATGAAAAAAGGCCGAAAGAAATAAAAATATTTTTTTATTTTCTCTCAAGACTTTGCCTCGAAAAGCGTCAAGCAACGAAGCAACTTCTTGGTTTCGCCTCGCGCTAAAATAAGAAAAAGAGAATTCATCATGGCTTGCAGTCCGCTAGAACAATTTGCAATTATTCCATTAATTCCTATTCATATAGGAAATTTCTATCTTTCATTTACGTGCGGAGCTCGCGCCCACTACTCGATGGTGTAAACACTTCGTCGGGGTTTTAGACGATAATCCAACTCCCGTTTACTTCGATGCCGTGGAGTCAGGAAAGTGTTCTGTACAGGATAGGTTTACGAATCTCGAGGATGGCCGCTTTTTTGGAAGGGAGACGAATATGAGGACTGATCTACTCGAATAGCCGATGGTAAACGGTGAAAGGAAGCCCCTGGGTCAGGATACAAACCATGTTCACGCCGGCACACGCCGGTCGAGCCTAGAGAATCCTAAACAGAACGCGCGGGTAGATCAACTGGGGTGACGGCTATGAGGGTGAGTACCCAGGATACTGTGGAATGCGCTCGAGGATGGATGGAAAACCTCCCACAAAATAAGTGGCGAGGAATGTAGTCCTGGCTCTCTTCGGCTAAGTAAAAAAAAAATACTTTTTTGAAGATGGCTGCCGAAATAAAGCCTCTATTGAACCTTTGGCCGGTCCCGAGGAGAGAGGAGCCGTATGATGGGAGACTATCACGTACGGTTCTATAGGAGGGGAACGGCTTTAAACCTTAAGCCTAAGTAAGGCTTAAATGGAGCAAAAAAAAAATCTTTTTTTCCCCTACCGCCCCAATTCATCTTTGTTTATGCTATTAACTATTAGTTTAGTATTGCTTTTAGTTCATTTCGTCACTTTAAATGGAGGACACTTAGTACCAAATGCTTGGCAATCCTTTGTGGAAATTATTTATGATTTTGTGCTTAACTTGGTAAATGAACAAATAAGCGGTCCTTCTTCGATGAAACAACGCTTTTTTCCCTTAATCTTTGTTACTTTTACTTTTTTATTATTTTGTAATCTCATTGGTATGATACCCTATAGTTTTACAGTAACAAGTCATTTTATAATTACCCTGGGTCTTTCATTATCTCTCTTTATCGGAATCACTATAGTTGGATTTCAAACACATGGGCTTCATTTTTTTAGTATTTTATTGCCGCAAGGAGTACCCTTGTCGTTAGCACCCTTCCTAGTACTTCTGGAGCTAATCTCCTATTGTTTTCGCGCATTAAGTTTAGGAATACGTTTATTCGCCAATATGATGGCTGGTCATAGTTTAGTAAAGATTCTAAGCGGGTTTGCTTGGACTATGCTATCTATGGGGGGTATTATGTATTTAGCACATCTTGCTCCTTTTTTGATAGTATTCGCATTAACTGCTTTGGAATTAGGTGTTGCTATATTACAAGCTTATGTTTTTACTATTTTAATTTGTATTTACTTAAATGATGCTATAAACCTTCATTAAAAGACTGGTGTAAGGAGCATCAAAACAGTTGCTACATCACTTCTTTACTTTTTAAGCGCGTCATCATTAACCATAATAAAAAGCTGGATTTGCTTTTGATGACGCAAAATAATGCACACCAATGGTCGGAGACCTTTGAACGCGCGGGATGCAAAAAGCTACGAAAAAAAAAATATTCTATATATATATATTTTTTGCTGCGCCCTGCGGCCTTGTAGAGTTCCCTGTTGGCGGAAGCGAATGTCCCAGGACCCGGGGAACTAATTCCTACTGAGACAAATAGGCCGCAGGTACTCCCCCCCCCCGCAGCTTGACAAAAGTTGTCTCTGGTTGCCTCGGTGTGCTGATAATCGTGCGCTACCTGTAAGGTGCACAAAGAAAAAACTACGCAAATATTACTAGCTTTCTGGTTAAATTTTTGATAAAAGAAAGGCAAGCAAAAAAAATATATATTTGCTGCGCCCACTCTCTTGCAACCCTTCCTTGATGCGGCAAACTTGTCTTGAGCTGAGACGCTTAATGTCTGATTCTGAGAAAGGAATAATAGTTTAATTATGATAAAAGCAATGAAATTCTTATAAATGAGTAGCCAAGCGCATAACGAAGCTTGGCCTTTTTTTCTTTCCCCAATCCCCGAGTGAAGCAAAAGGGGGCGAAGCGCATTATTTAGAAACTTTTCTGCGCTTCGCCTCCCTCGTTGCCTGATCCCTTTTTTTTTTCCACTTTAAATAGTTTACCACCATCTATAATGCGAAAAACTACGATTGGCTTGAGCCAGTTTATGAAGATCATCCCTTTTTTTACGTGCAATCCCCATCTTTCGGGAAGCATCCAATATTTCATCAGCTAAACATTGATCTAAGCTCATGCTTTTTTTGTTTATACGGCGTTTGGCTGCTGCTTCGAGCATCCAACGAATGGCTAAGGTTTCTTGACGATTTGTTGCTATAATAGATGGTACTAATTGAGTAGTACCAGAAATTCTTACCTTTTTCACTTCACAAACAGGCTTGACATTTTCTATGGCATTAACCAAAAGTCTTAATATATCGCCATGCTGAGCTAGACAATGAAAAGTTTTATAAACAATAGCACGAGATCTCGTTTTTTTACCATCAATCATGCAAATATGGACCAATTTTTTTATTAATTGTTTTTGTTTACCATGCAAGCCCCGGATATAGCCCAAATTGTCTGAGCTATTGTATGTGCTTGCCCCACGACCTTTAGGTCTTGATGGCACATGCCCTTCCAGGGCATAGCATAAATATCTACAATGCAATAAACGACGCGCAAAAAAGCTTTCTGAAAAAAAAAATAGATTTTTTCCGCTAAATGGCCAATTTTCATTTTTTTTCATTCTCGCCTTTTCTGAAAGTTTTGATTGGTGAAACCAATCAAGGGATGAAGCAAGCACAAAGCTGAAATTCGATGATTTGACAAATAAATTCATATAGAATCTTTGGGTTTTTTTGTACCATATTTAGATCTGCCTCGACGTCGACCCGGTATTCCCTGCAAATCTTTAATTCCTCGAATACAATGGTATTTCACACCTGGCAAATCTTTTGCTCTACCCCCTCTAACCATAACCACAGAATGCTCTTGCAAATTATGGCCTTCGCCGGGAATGTAAGCAATTATCTCATTTCGATTGGTTAAACGTACTTTGGCTATCTTGCGTAAAGCCGAATTAGGTTTCTTTGGTGTTCTCGTCGAAACACGCAGGCATACTCCTTGCTTTTGAGGACATTGAGTTAAAGCTCGAGTACGTTGTGTGCGCCGTTTTGACTTTCTACCATGACGAATCAATTGATTTATTGTAGGCATATTTCACTTACTTGGTTTTTTTTAGAAAGTTGCATAAAATTTTTCTTTCTTATTTCTCATGCTTTATTCGTTATGGGAATGGGGCCTTTGGCCGCTATACCCTGTGCCCTTTCATGACTATGCTTTCTACGATATTTATTAACCATAAGAGCACGAAAAAAAAATAATAAGAGAGGACAGTAGTTAAGAACTATAATAAAGGGCGAAAACACTGAAAAAAAGTATTTTTTCAATTGTTTGTGTCCTTTCCTTTTTTAAACAAAAAATTCCTACGTGCACTAGAAAGCTCATTTTACTTGGCTCTCGGAGCATATGTAAGTAAGGCTACCCCTTACGGGATTCGAACCCGTGTTCTCGCCATGAAAAGACGATGTCCTATACCCCTAGACGAAAGGGACAAAATTATTTCAAAGAAAAAAGGTCAGCCAGAGCTGCGCTGCAATAAAAATGCAATAAAAAGAAGTGGCACAATTTGCGGCCTGTGGCCCGTTTATGCGCCACTTTTCTTTTTCATCTACCTACGATAATTCATAACGCTTTCAACTAAAAAAAAATCTGTACCTGTTGAACATTACATCAAGAGCGACCTTTAATAAAATAGCGTCTGCATTTCCCCTTTTCGGATAAATTAGGTGAGAAAACAAAATATATATATATATCTATTTTAGCAGTAAAAACGCAAGCTAATCTAATCTAATCGAATCAACATTCGAACTTAATTACGTTAGTAATGCACGTAACTGCGGATGTTGACTACACAGTGCAGTCACAGAAGGCATACTTAAAATAATGCAATACGGTAATACTATTCTCTAGAAAATGCTGCCCGAACTGCTATTCTTTTTTCATATATATATGTTTTTTCTTTGTAATAATGGAGCCTACATGACACGTAGTGCTTAAGAAATTTATGCTTGTAGCTCAATCGGATAGAGCACCAAACTACGGATTTGGGGGTTGAGAGTTCGAATCTTTCCAAGCATGGTTTACTAAGATAATACATCTGATAATAAAGAAGCGGCTGCAGCGAGGCTGCCCTTCTTATTGGTAATAAAGAAGCGGCTGCAGCGCGGCTGCAGCGCGCCCCTGCCTTTCGGACCCTTGTTACTTTTTTATTATTGTGCTGCGGAAATAGCTTAATGGTAGAGTATAGCCTTGCCAAGGCTGAGGTTGAGGGTTCAAGTCCCTTTTTCCGCTTAAAATGTATGCCAGGCCGATGGGAGGGCAGCCTCGCGCTGCGGTGGGTGCGGTGGGCTTGGCGCGACAGGCCGAAGGCTGGCGCCCACATTATTCGCATAACAAATGATGGGAAACGGTACGGAGAGTCATTGGTGCGCCGGCGTTGCAGCCAGCGGCTTAGAAAGATAGACTTAGTGCCATTTGATGGGTGACTAAGAATAGGGGAGAAGGGTATAAAAAGAAAAAAGTAATGAAGAATAAAGTAATTGCTAGTAGTAAGGATTTTTCACGATCCATTGTTTTATATAGAATCCATTTTTTAGGTGTATCAAAATACATGATTTTGACAAAGCGTATATAATAAAAACAACTGATAACACTAGTAACAACTCCTATTAAGGCTAGTAAGTAAGCGCCACAGCCTAAAGCAGCAAAAAACAAATAAAATTTGCTACAAAATCCGGCTAAGGGGGGTATTCCTGCGTATGAAAACATAGTAATAGACAAGGTAATAGCTAAAATAGGATTAGTTTTGGCTAAAGCACCACAATCAGCTATATATTTGAAACGATTTTGACGTAATGCTAAAACTATGGCGAATACATTGATGGTCATTAATACATAAATAAAGACACCAATTAGTAGGGATTGAATACCTTCTATGGTTCCGCATGAAAAACCAATAAAAAGATAACCTACATGTCCAATAGAACTATAAGCTAAAAGTCTTTTGACTTTGTTTTGAGCCATAGCAGCCAAAGCACCTAAGATCATAGAAGCAATGCTGCAAAAAAAGAATAGTTGTTGCCATGTTGGATCATAGAAACTATAAATAAAAACACGTACCATATTGGCAAGAATAGATATTTTAGGTGCAATAGAAAAGAATGCAGTAACGAGAGTAGGTGAACCCTCGTATACATCAGGTGCCCACATATGAAAAGGAACTGCAGTGATCTTAAATAAAAAACCTACAGCAATAAATAGAATCCCCATAAAGATACCACTAGATTGAGCACCAAATAAAGTGATTTCATATCCAGTGAAAATCTTAGCTAATTCCTCAAAGTTGGTAACTCCAGTAAATCCATAAATCATAGAACAACCAAACAATAAAATTCCAGAGGAGAATGCACCTAAAATAAAATATTTTAAGCCAGCTTCTGTAGAAAATTCAGAGTCTCTTTTCGATGCTGCGATCACATAGAAACATAAACTTTGAAGCTCAATAGCTAAATACATGGCAATTAGATCATAAGCCGAGATCATGAAAAGCATACTGCAAGTAGAAAGTAGAATTAAGACAATAGATTCAAAAGCATTCAAACTCTCTTCTTTGAAATAACCCAGACACATAATTATAGTGCTAGCCGTACTTACTAATAGAAAGATTTGGCAAAAATATGTAAAATTGTCTATTATTAAATTATTATAGAATAAATTGGCAACAGTTAGAGGTGTGCTAGAAGCCACCAATAAGATAGTTATTAGATACCGATAGGGTGCTTTTCCCCCCCCCGGTCAGAACCACACGTGCGAGTTTCCCCGCATGTGGCTCGTCCATGATAACTTTTTCAGGTCTACAGACCGAAACCCTCTAAGGTCGGGCCTGCATGAACAAAATAGAACACTGATCATTTTGGAGTTCGCGTGATGCTACATTGTCTTCAATTCCTTTATTGGTTACGTCCGTAGGTAGATTAATCAAATTCGCTGTTTTACCTAGCTATTGCCTTAATGTTTTATTTAGGATCGTATATTGACGTAGGAAGTCTCATTAATATGAGGCTGAAAGTAGTAGCACTCAGCGAAAAAAAATATTTTTTTTTCTCTTTAATGACATTATCCTCAATTGCTTTTCCGAGTTTGCTATACTTTCCAGACGCGGCGCGCGCGCCGCGTCTGGAAAGTACAGCGCATTATCACCTACCTCCTTTTCCTCCGAGGCTTTCACTTTAAAGGGCATCGTCGTATGCTCAACATTAATTGCCCGGTGTATTTCTCAGGGTACATTATGGAAGGATCTGTCACCCATACATTTTGGCTAAAGCCTTGGTCCCCAAGGGATTTTCAAAAGTATTTTTGAAAATCGTAGCAAATTTGCTACGCCCTGCTTTTATCAAAGCCGGTTCCTATAGAGTCCATTTGGATGATCCCTAGTTTGCGCGTTTGGCCGTTTGCTTGTCGTTTAGTTACGTGTACCACTTTTTCTGTTCATTACAGTTACGTCCGGAGGGTTGCCCGCACGTGAGTAGCGTTCGAGCCCACGTGCCTTCCGGCCCCGCCTTTTGTTGGGGGAAGTTACCTTACTTTTATGCGTACGATTGTACTTGCGACGAAACGCGGATAGTACCCATGCTATGGTTCCCTGCGGTCTGATCCCGCATAAGGTTAGGGAGTCTACCCGAGCGATTGTTTTCAACTTTTGTCTTCCCAAACGCGCCCTCCTAGGCGCACAACACTAAGTAAACCAAGCCAACTAACATTACACACTAATGGTGGATAATCATATTTTTTAGAGGTACTAAATACAACTCCATAAATAAGCAAAATGATGGTTGCGTTAATAAGAAAGATCTCTGGGAAAAGCGCTAAAAAATCATGTTCAAACATTTCTTCAAACCTCTTTTTTATGTTTTTTAATTAAATTTTCCATGTTGCACTAAGTTACTTACGGAAGTATGCATACACTCTAGGAAAACTTCGGGGTAAACACCCATCCAAATAACTCCGACAATAAAAGGGAAAAATATTAGAACTTCTCTTCTATTTAAATCGGAGAATTTTTGGAGGAATTTGGGTTTGAAATTCCCAAAAATCACACGATTATATAGCCAAAGAGAATAAGCTGCGCCTAAAATCATTCCAAGTGCCGCTAATGTGGCCACTAAGCTATTTCTTTGGAAAGCTCCTACTAAAATAAGAAATTCTCCGATAAAGCTGCTAGTACCGGGTAAACTCATATTGGCTAAAGTAAAGAATAAGAAAATCGTAGAGAACATTGGCATGGTGCTGACTAAACCTCCATAATATTTAACAAGTCGAGTCTTATGTCGGTCATATAAAACACCAACACATAAAAAAAGGGCTGAAGAAACCAGTCCATGACTTAACATAAGTAAAATACTACCTTCAATTCCTTGTATGTTTAGACTGAACATACCAATAGTAACAAAATTCATATGAGCTACTGAAGAGTAGGCAATAATTTTCTTCAGATCGATTTGTCTTATTGTAGTCAAGGAAGTATATATAATAGCAATAACGCTTAAAGTATAAATGAAAGGAGTAAAATAAAGTGTCGCTTCAGGAAACATGGGTATGGAAAATCTTAAAAAACCATAGGTTCCTAATTTTAAAAGAATTCCTGCCAAGATTACAGATCCAGCCGTAGGTGCCTCTACGTGAGCTTCAGGTAACCAAATATGAACTGGTACCATAGGCACTTTTACGGAAAAAGAAGCAAAAAAAGCAATCCATAGCAATATTTGGCGCCGCTCACTAAATTCTGTGGTTAATAATATTTGTAAATCAGTGGTTCCTGTTTGGAAAAAAATAAATAAAATGGCTAAGAGCATGAAGACAGATCCAAGTAAAGTATATAAGAAAAACTGATATGCTGCTTGTATTTTTCTTTGTCTAGAACCCCATACCCCTATGATAATAGGAGAGTAAGGGATGATAGGCCCTCGGCTTTATCTCCCCATGATAAATGGGTCAAGAAAAAGCTCCTGTAGGTACCCACACCCTTCTCAAAGAACCGTACGTGACACTCTCGCGTCATACGGCTCCCTCTCAAAATAGCGGATGAGCCGAAAATAAAAGCCGAGCAAAAAAAAAATATATAGATTTTTGCAGAAAGGGCTTTACGCCTTTTTTTGGCTTGTAGTTCTAAAATATGTTTTTATTTCGGTCTCCTTTTTTGTTCCAGCGACTCATCCCGCGGCCTCGTCAATCACCTCCCGACAGAGGAATTGACCTGAGGTCCTCTTTCAAGACCAGGACGATTATCCTTGTCAGCTAAATAGGTAGTTAACAAATTTATGTCCATCCCCAGGCGTCGGGTACTTTTTTTTCCTCACCACCCTTGTAGCCGTCACCCGTAATTCGCGCAAGTGTGTCTGCACCCCCTAGACTTCACGAAAACTGTTTTTTCGCAGCAAAACTCCATTCTTCCCTGCCTAGGAGCACCCTTTCCTGCATGTTTATACAATATTCGAGTAGGCAGAGTGAAGTCCCGCAAAGTACCCACTTAAAGTACCCCCCAATCCCAAATAGGTCATCCGACGGGTTCGACCAAAAAGCTATGCTTACACACAAGACTACCCTTCTCCGAAAGCTTCGCGGGACCTACTAGTCTTCAGATCGCTCGGAAGGGTTTACTGCACAAGGCTCCTGCAGAGGCGGCGCTTCGCGCCGCGAATATCAGATGCTCAGCTCCGCACAACATAGGGATTAAAACGCTTTCGAAAAAAACATAAAATAGTAAGAGATCCAGCATACAAAACACAGCAATCATGAAAGATTCACAAATTAGAAATGCTATCATATACTCTTTTTTATAACTTTTAATACTGGACCAACCTACTAAAATGCAAATAGGAATTAAAAATGTGGTCAAGACCACGAAAAATAAAGAGATACCATCTATACCTATATAAAAATTGATGTTTGAATAAGGAAGCCATTGAATGGTTTCCACGAATTGAAATTTGGCTGTAGAATTATCAAATTGTATCCAAAAAAAAAGGGAATATAAAAAAGTAATCAAAGAGGTGCACAAACCAATACTTCGTATCAGTCGTATTCTGGGATCAGGGATAACAAAAAGAATAATGCTTCCTAATAAAGGACACAGAATAAGACCACTGAGATTAGAATAAAATGGGGCTAAAAATTGTAACATAAATGTTTACTCTTTTTCCAAAAGATCCCGAGGACGCAACTCTTTTCGCAGGCCGCGGGTCCACATTTCTTCTCGGCTTTCCAGCCATAGCGGCCCTACGGGTATATCATCATAAACCCCGGCACTTATATACATAAGGTCCGCAATAATTGCATAACTTGATGAGCTTTTATACGCGCATACTATGTAATTGCATGCTTCGCCTTTCGCTGCTTTGCCCAATGCTTTAGGGCTTGCTACTGTGACCGGACGGCCTCAGTCACGGTCGAGGGGGATAAAAAAAGCCGAAAATTTTTTTTTCGTTTTATGGTTTTTTTAATTTTATTTTCTTCGATCTATCATTCCATCATTCCAACCTTTATTTCTTTCTTCCCCTTCTTCAGATTCCTCATAGACCCAAAGCAATTACGTGCTTTATTCGAGGACGAGGACCCTTTTTTTTTCATTACTTATCATAGCTAGACCGCAAAGCATAGCTTAGGCTCCAAAAAATCTATTTTTTTTTACTTGTTAGGCTTCGTCGGGCCTCAGCCCTCCCTCTCAGCAAAGCCGAAAAAAGGGCGTAGCACTGGCTTATCATTGCGTCCCTTAAAGTTTCATGGTATTATATAAGAAAGTAGGCCCCTTTAGTTCGTGCTAATGTCTTTTTCAAAATGAATAAATAGAAAACTCACTATGTAAATAAAATACAATCGATTATCTACCCAAAAAGAAATAAAATCCCACAGACCTATTATGGTAATAAATATGGTTAAGCCAATCAACATTACAAAAGCATAATGATAAACAAAACCACTTTGAAGTTTACTTATCTGCTTGGCTAATTTTCGAAATTTGTACGACTCTTACACAACGGCTTTTGGGATAAAAAAAGCCTTGTCTAAAACTTTAAATGAAACTTCATATCCAAAACGCAAAAAGAACCTAACTATAAAGTCATTAAAAATTTTATCAAAAAACCAGCGCTTATTTAAAAAGCAATATAATCGATTACCCAAAGTACTTGTTTTCAAAGCGAAAATTAATGGATTTGCTACAAAATTTATATTATATGCCATAAAAGCACCTAAAGTACTAAACAAAATAGGAATTAGTTTAATAATTGTTGGAGTAGCAAACTCGGATTCGGCAAGAATTTCATTTTTTGGTAGTATGAAAAGGGAATTAGCCCAAAAATTGGTACCTAAACCAATCATCATATCGGTCCCTAAGCCGTTCCATCGCTGGAACGGCTTGGCTTCAAAACCGTACGTGAGGCTTCCGCCTCATACGGATCCTCTCAGAATTTTTACGTTTTCACGCTTGTTTTCAACATGGCAGTGCTTGTCTATAAGGTTTCTACGAACACACAAGGATTTCACTTTGATGTGCTCTACTTTTATGCCCTCGTGGTTTTCTAACATGTTTGGGCGATGTAATAAAGAGCCCTTCAGCATTTTGGTTACCACATTTGGAACCTTTAGATTTCAGTAGATAGTATTTCCGTTGAAGGTGCGCAGTAGAACAGAGAAGCCAAGAGCAAAAAAAAATCTAGATTTTTTGCTGTTGCGCTCTTTTTTCACGCGGCTTTTAATTCTATTGGGCTCTTATCTTATCTTGCCTTAATGTGCTTGTGACTAGCTATCCAACTCAGTTTGACTAGGTAATATTCTTTTTTTATCCCAAAAGCCGTTGTGTAAGAGTCGTACAAAATCCAGTTATCTTGGTATACTTTTCCTTTAAAGAGCCAGTTTTTCTTTTCGGGGAAGTATTTTTGTTTGATTTTATCACGACCCCATGTCGGGTGCTGTCGGTATACCCATGCTCGGATCTTTTGAAAGATATCATGGTCTAATTTTCGAAATATATTGTTGCATTCAGAGTATTTGAAGTAGTTGCCCCATCCAACTACTTTGGGTACCAGAATTTTAATAAGTTGGTAGGCTGCTTTTCCTTTTGAAAATTGAATGGCCCGTCGAATATCTTCGAGAAATCTCCGGCGAGACTCACGAGACGGAGTTATTAAAGTTTTAACTTTGCCCCATTTCCAGATATGATTAATTGAAAACCCTAGAAACTGGAACCCGGATCCGGTGTTGACTATCTGGATCTTATCTGAGTGCAATTCTAGTCCCATGCACTTTAACCACTCCCTCAGGAATGTCTGAGTTTGTTCTATGATCTCCTTGGATTCGTGAAGTACAACGAAGTCGTTGGCATATCTAACCAGTATCGGAATTGGTTCTTTGGGATATGCTCTCAGTGACCACTCTGTTAAAGCTGTCTCCATCCCATGGAGAGCAATGTTGGTTAGCAGTGGGGAGATCACACCATAGGTGCCCCTTTCCATGTACTGAGCATTATTTCCTAATCCGGTCATGAGGCCGACTTTAAGCCAGGCTTTGACCTGTTTGGCTAAATTAGGCAGAGTTTTCAGTTTGTCCAAGAGGGTTTTGTGGTTGATGCGATCGAAACATTCGGAAATGTCCGCGTTCAGCACATACTTGGGCTTGGCTCGAATAGCTAAGAATATGGCTTTGATGGCATCCTGGCAGCTTCGTCCGGGTCTGAATCCATAGGAATTGGGTTCGAAGCGGGCTTCCCATTCAGTTTCTAGGGCCATTTTGGCCAAAGCCTGCTTCGCTCTGTCTTCGATAACACAGATAGGCCAAAGAGATGAAAAGACGCGAAGTTTAGTTCGAAAAAAAAAATATAGATTGTTTTTTGCTTTACATTTTCCAGGAGCAAAGCGTGCCTGATTGACTCTACGTTTTCTTGCGCCTAGTGCAGAAAAGGCGCAAGAAAATCTATATTTTTTTTTTGCTTTACATTTGCTGGGGTGCTCTTCTTCTTTCCGGGGCTTTGATATTATTATTTGACGAATGGGCGTAGCCTTTCCATCCAATTGAAGACCTCTCGCCATTTCTATTTTTTGTGACCCTGAGGCCACCAACTTCTTGTAAATGTCAGGGTCCTTTTTCCTTTGGTTCTCCTGTGTAACTTGTCTTATGGCTAAGAGTCTGGCATGTAGATTTCGTATGAGTCTAAATTGTAGAGCACGCATCTTGTCCATATTGTTGGAGCGAGAAGCTTGGTAAATCCTGGTTTGGAGTCTAAAAACAACTGCCTCGACCTTGGGCCAAGGAATTTGTTCCCAGGATATCGTTTGGGTATCTATGTAGAACCTACTCATAACTTATTCTCCTTTCCAGTTTTTACTGAAATCCTAAATCTCCAAGTGGGCATAATAAAAATGCTGCGAAAAGAAATATATTTTGGCTGGCTGCACTCTGCGGCCTTGGCTTTTTAGAGAATCCTGCTCTCGTTGGGTTTATAGCTTGGCAGCCCGCCGCAAGGGAGCCCTACCAGAGTTTTCCAGTTTTGAGTATATTGGATAGTTATAGCGGCCCATAGGCGCAAGATGTACTTTGCGGGGTGGTCCCTTGGACATAGTCCTTTCAGACAGTGGCCATTTAGTCCATGGTCCATTGGATGTTCGGTGCAAAACCAAAAATTTGCACTGCAAGTACCCCTCATTCCTCCCTTTAATTTTAGGGCTCGTCCCTCAGTATGGTCAGTACTTGATACTGGCGGGCACCAAAGCTTACACTTGTTTACTTATGGTGGTTCACCAAGGCCTCTTTCCTCCTCCCTTTTTTGCTTACTTCCAACTCGAAGGCTGCCGGACCTCCTACAAAGGGAGGAGAGTCGACTGAACATTTCAGCCATTGGCGGGAATTTCGCCCGCATCCAATTCTCAATTATTGTTCACCTTGAAAAAAAATCTATTTTTTGGGTGAGCAACAGCCGCTTCGTCACAGGAGTGACTTATGGGCTAACAAGTCACACTTTGGCCACGTATCCTACAAAAATACTTCCAAAAGCTAAAAAGATTAAAGGGATTGCCATAAGAATGGGCGCATCATGACATCGTAAGATGTCTCGCTTGAATGAATTTGTTGGTGCTAAAAAAGTTAAAAAAAGTAAACGAAAAGAATAATAAGAAGTAAAGAAGACAGAAACACTTCCTAACCAGAAAGCAAAGTTACCACTAATCGTATATTTAGTATAAGCGAGCTCTAAAATAACATCTTTAGAATAAAATCCAGTACAAAAAGGGAACCCTATTAAAGATAAGCTGCCTATAAGCATCATGGCATAAGTGAAAGGTAACAAGGAAGCAAGCCCTCCCATCTTACGCATATCTTGCTCATCTGACATAGCATGAATCACTGAACCCGCACTCAGAAAGAGTAATGCTTTAAAAAAAGCGTGATTCATTAAATGGAATACGCTAACGGAATAGTTGGAAATACCGCAAGCAAATATCATATAGCCTAATTGGCTACAAGTTGAATAGGCTATGACCCTCTTTAAATCATTCTGTAATATTCCAGTGGTTGCCGCGAAGAATGACGTCATAGCCCCTACGAAAGTAATCACAATCAAAGCCGTGGGTGAATATTCGAATAAAGGGGAGCACCTTGCTATCATAAAAACGCCTGCTGTTACCATAGTAGCTGCATGAATCAAAGCAGATACTGGAGTGGGCTACTCTTTTAAAAACCTCTTACGCTTCCATAAGGCAAAGAAATAATATTTTAGAGCATTAGGTAATAAGCTAATAAGCCTAGCAAGAGTAGGGACTGTATCTTCCACTTATGAAATAGAGACTCTCCCAAGAATCTTACGGATGCTGCGTCCTTAACAACTAAGATGCTTTTTTTTTCTTTTATATATGAGACGCCGTCTCAGCCCCGTCCTAACGCTTCTTGCAAATATATATATATTTTGCGAAGCAACAAAAAATATTTGAGCTTTTTTGAACTGCATCCTGGTAGATCCAGCGCGCGGCGCTTTGGTAAAGATGACAATAAGGCTGGGCTCAAGCCGAAAGTTGGAATGTAACATCAGGCCGCGCTGGAAAAAAACAATATATATATTTTTTTCCGTTTCCAGCTTATAACCAAAATGACGAGGCGTATTTGATTCAATACAAGGTTTTCTACATGCCCAAACCCTATACGGATCCTTCTATTCCATAAGACCTGCATATCTAGACTATATAATCTAAAAAAAAGATGATTGAATCTTCACGACAAAAGAATGCTTCGTATCTTAGTTAAATCTGGCCAGCTTTTTTTTTCAAGGATAAATTCCATTTCTAACAAGAGGTCTCACGTACAGTCTCTGAGGATCCTATAGAGCTCCTTCAGCCTTTACTTCGTTGGGTGGGCTTGGCCTTCCTTTATAGGTTTCCTGCTGATTGGTCAAAATGAGATATTTTTCCGATGGGGACTCTCATTTGGTCGACGATCCCAGCATACAGTGAGATTGTTATAATGTACCTACTGGCACATGAGAGCCCTCAAATATTCGAAAACCCTCCATTGCATCAGGTAACCGAGTATGCAATCCTATTTGTGCAGATTTTCCAACAGCGCCAATGAAAAGTAAAATACAAATAACAGTTATGGCATGAAATCTCATATTGCAAAAAATAAAATAATGATGGGGTTCGGAAAAGGCGCTGGCACGAGCAAAAATAGTCGAAAAGTCTACTGTTTGAAAAATAGTAAAACAACCCATAATCCCGAGAGCTAATCCGAAATCACCTACTCGATTGACAAGCATAGCTTTTATAGCTGCTTTATTGGCCTGAAGTCGTGTAAACCAGAAATTAATTAACAAATATGAAGCGAGACCTACTCCTTCCCATCCTAGAAATAATTGAATAAAGTTATCTCCGGTAACCAACATTAGCATAAAAAAAGTAAAAATGGATAAATAGCACATAAATCGAGGGCTGTGTGGATCCTCGGACATATATGAAATGGAATAAAGATGAACTAAGCTACTTACAAATGTAACCACAATTAACATAACTACAGTCGGACTATCAAACACAGAGTCAAAAGTTTTATTTTACTGGGGCCTTGAATCGCAGAATCAAGCAGGAAATTTTTTGCGTACCGCAATGCGGCGGCCGTTCACCCAAGTAAAATAATAAAGTGCTCCCCGAACCGTGCGAGATAGTTACCTATCACACGGCTCACCAACTTGAGATTGTTATTAAGGCTTGGAGTAACCACTGTATGTTTAAGCAGGCCGCAGCAAAAAATAGATTTTTTTTTATTCGCTGCATATTTTTTTTTCATTGCCTAGTCGTATAGTGTCGCTTACCTTTGCCACTCAAGCGTACGGCATCTGCCGACTTAGGCCTCTTCCTTTTTGCCGATATCAGCGTTTTCCTGAAAAAACTCGCAGCAAAAAAATTTTTGAATATTTGAAGCGAGTAGGCAGGTACTACGAGCCCTCTGTCCCACGCATCTCTATCTAGAAAAATGCATGGTTCACCGGTTCCACCGAATACTCTATCGATATTGAGACATAGGTGCGCTTGAAGTGGTGTGTTGTCCTTATTGGACTCAGGCCCCCTATCTGTTCAGGCATATGCGCCCTCTTGCTGCCCATATGCAGGGGGAACGCGGGCCTCGCCTAATGCGCCAAGTTTGGGATACCTCCTCCACCTTACGTTTGTGACCTACGGCCTCACCTGTGTCTCAAAGACACGGTCAGGGCACAGCCAAGGATATTTTTGGCTACGTCCAGTATGCCCTTTTCCCGACATGCTATGATGCTCTAAAGGAGTTCGCCCCATAGAGTGAGTCGAGTCCGTCTCACCGCAGAGCAACTGCAGCGTCCAGATAATCTATCTATCCAGCAATTCATCCGGTGACTTCACGGTCGCCAAAGAAGCCCCAAGAAGCATCAAACATCTCGGAAAAAATCCATGGAGCAATTTTTATATAGCAAGCACTGGCTCCCAGTGCAACTTCATAAAAAGCAATCAGAGATAAAATAAAAGATAATGAAACACACGTGGTTGTGACTATAGCAGTTCCTCGTAAACCAAGAAAACGACCAAAAGCACCTGCTACACAACTACCTAGTAAAGGTAAAGTTACAATTAATAAATACATACATAAATCATTTTTTTTTATTGTAACCAAAATACAGTCGATTGGGTAGATAATTGATTGTATTTTGGGCGACAGCTGCACAAGCCAAGACTTAGATGAAGGCTCTGTCAATCTTAATAAATTGACACAGCCCAACAAATCAAGTTTTTAGCGCATCCGATAGAGTTCGCCGCATGCCATTACTATATAATGACATAATTGAAATTGAAAGAGAGGTCATCTTGGATCACTCCATTTTATTAGTAATCCACTCAGCATCTGCAAGGAGTGTCAAAATTTTGTTTTACTAAGTGCCGGAAAAAAATTATTTTTTTGCGCGCAGTGGGCGGAACAACCTTGGCTACGCTGCTGTTATCACTTTATTGGTCTTTGTAGAAGCCGATGGCTTATGCAATCAATATTTTGCTTGGTAAAAGCTCATGAGGCCATTTAAATAATAAAAAAATAATAAGGCGGAGAAAAAAAATATTTATTTTTTTGTTCGCGAAGCAATTCAGCGGGGGAGAAGAATGACCCCCTGGCCAAACGAAGCCTTTATTTAATTGACGAGGACAATAGGAAATAGGGGGCTGCGGCCCTTAGCTTTAAGCACAATTGCAGGACCACAGAATAAAAAAAAAAATATATATATATATTTTTTTTTAATTCCTCGCCAACTTATTATTTCTTACTATATTATATTATATAGATGGCAAAACTACGTAAAACAAAGCTCAAAATTTGAATCTTTGCACTTTATGATTTTTTTATAAAAAAGCATTATCTTCTTTTAGTTCTAAATAGAATAAATAGAGGTTTTGGAGTATTCTGCATATCGTATAAGAGTAATTGCCATTGCCAAGGCAACCGTGGTTAGATGAAATTGAATCATTTTTTCGGCACTATCTCGGATCTAAGATAGACTAGTATAAATCAATAAAAAAGGAGTCTCTACACACCTTAAGACAAGGGACTATAGATTTTTCAAATATTTGAAAAAATGCCGCAGGTCCAGCCGAGCCGGAATAAGCCGGGGATGTCTATAAAATAAAATGGCGAAAATAAAACGAAACAAAAAGATTGTGTTTCCACTCTGCGCTTCGCTTCCCTAAGCTCATTTGGTGAAAATGGTAAACACGACAGACTTAAAATCTGTTCCTATGGGTTATCGGTTCAAGTCCGATAGTGAGCATACTCGCTTGGTGAAAATGGTAAACACGGCAGTCTCAAAATCTGTTCCTATGGGTTATCGGTTCGAATCCGATAGCGAGTATTTTAATGTCTAAATTGGAAAAAGGTCTAGTATAACTTAATAGGTGAAAGTGTCAGATTGTGAATTTGAAAACACGGGTTCGAATCCCGTTATTCGCCAAAAAAACAAATCATCCATTAGTTTAAATCTTTACAATTTTTGAGGACGCTGTTTTTCGCAGCAAAAAATATTTTTAATATTTTTGGGGGGATTCCCGAAATATTAAAAAAAAAAGGTTCGCTACAAACTACGCGCCCCAGTTCTGTCAATAAAGCCGCAGGCTTTAATTGGCAAAGTGGGGACCCAAGTTACTAAGTGGTTATCCTCTGGTGACTAAGTAACCCTCCTTGCGTCTTTTCTTGTATAGTGGATGAAGCACAAATTGGCTTGTTCAAACAAGAACATAAAGAATTATATGGGTAAAAAATGAGCTCAAAAAGTTGTTGAAATACTGATGTTATTTCTAAATTAGCCGCTTTTTTTATATCCATATGATTGACTAAAGTAGATTGAAGTTGTCCGTATAATAAAACTAGATTCTGGTTGTATGAGGCCGAAGGTAATAACTGTGACCATGTATTATCTGGTGCTTCTTTAGTTAAGTACAAGATACAAGTGGGACCTGCGCTATAAGCAAGCTGCTCAATAAAACCACCTTGCTTGTTTTTATGTGGTAGTTTTCCTTTGTAATTTGGTTGAAATAAAGTTCTACCTCGAAAGGCACACAATATATTTTTGAGTTGTCGCCATTGTCGACTTGTTAAGCCACTACAATGAAATAAAAGAATATATGGAGATTTTTTTTCAATCTCTTGGGCTTTTTTCCGTATAATAATTTGTTTTATTAGCATAGGATCATTATTATTATTTTTTTTCTAGTTTCTTATTTTCTTCTTTTTCGACATACCTTGAATTTGAGTAAGTGATGCCGGGTTTTTTTCTTATATCAAACAAATGCTATGTTTGTCAACATGGTTTCTATTTTCTGAATGATAAACCGCATAGCACAAATAGTGGAGGTGAGGTCAACCTTGCGTCGTACTATACAATAATTTTGTTAGGGCTTTATTATAAGCAGCTGCCTTCTGTACTGGCAGCTTTGACAAAAGGGTCACTTCGGGAATATATTCATTTTGAATGGGGGTTTGAAAAATTGTATGACAAGACATCGGTTCAAATATCAGAAAGCTCAGTGAATCCCTAAACCTACAGGTGATGCGTAGCGTGTAACAGAGAAATATTTTTTTTTTTCGAACCTCGTATCTTCAGCCATACTAATTGGATCTTCTCACTTTTTCAAACCTTCGGCTAGGAGACACAAGGCTCAGCCCCGAGCTCCATATTCCAGTCCATTTCTGCGAAAAGAGCATTTATGCATTTTCTGACGATGAAATTGAAGCCCGCATGCTTCGCCCTGCTACGCTCTTCGGCCTCAACAAGTAGAAAAAGTAGGTTGAAACTACCTACCCTACGCGGGTCATTACTCTATATTCTT